AAGTTAAATTAGACCATTGTTTTCGAGTGAAAGATTTTTTTAAAAAACGTTTTTGGGAAACAACTTCACACATAGAAGGAAAAAAAAGTTTGAACATTAGTTGTCCATCAACCTCTAACGTTGCAATATATTGTGAAGGATTAATACACTTAAAATTTGAAGGTAAATGAAGATGTTTCCCTTGTAAAATTCCTGGACCAAAAAAATTTACAAAAGCAATTTGTGGTTTTGTTAGAGGTTTTGTTGTTTGAAAGACTAATTTTTCTAAGTTTAGCAAAATATCAACAACAGATTCTCTTACTCCAAGTAAACTCGAAAACTCGTGTTCAACACCATATATTTTTACTGCGTTAAAAATGCATTTTGACTGATGGGCTAATAAGGTTCGACGAAGAGAATTTGCAAATGTTAAACTTTGAGATTCAGGAAAAGGACCTATTTTAAAGCATCCATATAATTGACCTGTATCTTCAACTCGGGAAGAAATACAAGAAAAGTTCTTAATATTCATAATATTTAAAGACGGCGTTTTTTAGGAGGCCTACAGCCATTATGAGAAATTGTTGTAGTTTCACGAATTGCTACAATTTTATTTCGATTAGATTTTTCCATAGAACTTAAGCCACGTAACGCATTTTCACGTCCAGATCCAAAACCAGAAACATATATTTTAATTAGGCTACAACGAGAAATATAATTCATTGATTTTTTTAGGAACATTTCGACAGTTTTTTTTGCAGCAAACGGGGTTCCTTTACGAAATCCTTTGAATCCGCAAGATCCAGCAGAAACCCAAGTAAGCACTTGACCTTTTAAATCTGTTAATGTTAATATTGTGTTATTAAAAGTAGTTTTAATAGAAATAATAATACCTTGAACGTTTGGTGTTTTCATAAGATTAAAGTGTTAGTGTTTTTGTTTTGAACGATTGGTGTTTTCATAAGATTAAAATGTTTTTTTTGAAGTTTTTTTTTGACATTGTTTATGTTTAAGATTGTCACAAATAATTAAAATTTGACCTTTTCGACGTATTTGACGACAATTTTTACAAATTTTTTTAACAGATACTCGAACTTTCATAATTTTTTTTTCCTGTTTTTGTTTCTGTTTCTATTTATGTTTCTGTTTCTGTTTCTATTTATGTTTCTGTTTCTGTTTCTATTTATGTTTCTGTTTCTATTTGTATTGATGTTTCTATTTCTATTTTTTGTTTTTAAACGAGATAAAATACGTCCCCTAGATAAATCATAAAGACTCATTTCGACTAAAACATGGTCTCCTAATAAAATTCGAATACAATTTATGCGTACTCTGCCCGAAATGTGTGCAAGAACGGAAAATCTATTTTCTAATTCGACAAGGAACATACCATTGGAAAGACATTTTTGAACTACGCCTGGAAGTTTTAAACCGTTTTGTTTTTTGTTCAATTTCCTTATTTATTTGTTTATGTAATAAAACCAATAATTTCTCCTCCAATTTTCAGATTTGATGCTTCTCGATCGCTTAAAATACCATAAGAAGTAGATAGCAAAATAAGACCCAATTTCCCATAAATTCGTGGAATTTTTTTAAAGTTAACATACAGTCGACACCCGGGTCGACTAAGTCTTTGGATTTGAACAATATTGGTTTGTTTTTGTTGGTTTTTTGTAAGCTTTAATACTAATGATCGATCCAGAATAATAAAACTTGTAATAAAACCATGATGTGCTAAAATTCGAACAAGACTTTGATTTGTTTTAGTTTTAGAAACTCGAACTGTATCGCGACAAATTAAACTTGCATTTCGAATACGAGTAAAAAAATCTGAAATAGTATCATTTATCATTTTTTTAAAGTAGTAGATTTAGTAAAAAATTTTTGAAAAGGCATTCCGAAAGCTTTTAACAAGGTTAAAGCTTCATAATCTGTTTTGGCAGTTGTTACAATAGCAATATCCATTCCACATATTTGTTGAATTTGATCGTAATGTATTTCAGGAAACATAAGTTGTTCATCCAACCCTAAATTATAGTTTCCACATCCGTCAAAACTATATAATGGTAAACCTTTAAAATCGCGAATACGAGGTAGTGCTAAATTTATTAACCTATCTAAAAAATCATACATAAAATTTCGTCGTAAAGTAACAGAAACACCGACTGGCGTTTTTTTTTGTAAATTAAAACCAGCAATAGATTTTTTTGAATATCGAATTAATGCTTTTTGTCCTGTAATTTGTTGAAATTCTTGAAGAGAAGAATCAATAATTTGGGTATTTCCATCTCCAATTCCTCTATTTATTACAATTTTTTGTAATCGAGGTATCTGAGATAAATTTTTATTTTGAATAGTAGAAACAATTTGTTCAAAAAAAGAATGTTGAAGTCGTTGTGTCATTAAAAAAGAAATAAGATTAAACTAAAAAAATTAAACAACCTCGGAAGCTAAAGATAAAATTTTTAAAAAATGTTTTTCTCGAAGTTCTCGAGCAACAGGACCAAAAATACGAGTTCCTCGGGGAAGACCTTCTTTATTGACTAAAACAGCGGCATTTTCATCAAAACGTATAGACATACCACCATGTTTTGTACGACGAATAGCTTTCGAAGTACGTATAATAACGGCTCGAACAATTTCGGATTTTTGAATCGCCATATTAGGTAAAGCTTCTTTAACAACTCCTAAAATAATATCTCCAACACTTGCTTTTTGTTTACGACTACCATTAAGAACACGGATACACATAAGTTTACGAGCTCCAGTATTATCTGCAACATTTAGAAAACTTTGAGGTTGAATCATTTGATTGAATTTTTGTTTTAATTGGCATTTTAAAACTTGCGTTTTTTAATGCTTTATGGGCAATTTTGGAGGAAATACCTTTAATTTCATAGAGAATTTGACCAGGTTTTACAACGGCGACCCAATATTCTGGGGCTCCTTTTCCAGACCCCATACGTGTTTCTGAAGGTCGAAATGTAACAGGTTTATCTGGAAATGGATGAATCCAAATTTTTCCACTTCGTTTTGTTATTCGTGAAATAACTCGACGACCTGCTTCAATTTGACGTTCAGTTAACCAACAAGGTTCAAGTGCTTGAAGAATAAAATCACCAAAAAAAAATATTTTTGAAATCTGTTTACCTTTTAATCGACCTCTATGTGTTTTTCTGAATTTTGTACGTTTTGGATGTAACATTTGTTTTGAATTTTTATTTATAGAAAACCCAAACTTTAATACCTAAAATTCCATAAATAGTACGTGCCTGTTTATAAATATAATCTACATTTGCGTTTAAAGTTTGGAGAGGAAGTGCACCTTCTCTTACCCATTCTCGTCGGGCAATTTCAGCACCGTTTAACCGACCAGAAATTTGAACTTTTACACCTTTAAATCGGGCTTTATGATAATTGAGTTTTTTCTTAAATACTAAATTCAATGCCCGCCTATATGAAGTACGCTTCTCTAATAAATTTTTAATAAAAGTTGCAATGAAAGACGCACTCGGTTGACTCTTAGGATCATTACGAACATATAATTTAACTTTTATATTTTCATTTGCAGAAATTTTTCTTCTATATGTTTGAAGAATTTGTTTGATTTCTTGATAAAATTTCAATAAATTTCTACCTCGTTTACCTATTAAAGCATTTGTATTTTCCAGCGAAATTCGTATTTCCAAATGATCTTTGATTTTTCTAAAAATTTCAATTTTTTCAATTTGTTTATAGCGTTTTTGTAGAGTTTTTCTTAAAAAATTATCTTCTAATAAATATGTTGAATAATCTTCTTTTTGAGCAAACCATTGCGACAAATGCATTTTAGATATACCTAAACGAAAACCGATTGGATGTACTTTTTGACCCATAATTAATTAACGACGTTTTGATTTTTTATCTGTTTTTTTATGACCTTTAAAAAAACGAGTTGGAGAAAATTCTCCTAATTTATGACTTATCATTTGTTCTGTGATATAAACTGGGACATGTTTTTGACCGTTATGAATTGCAAGTGTATGTCCAATCATAATAGGAATAACAGTAGAAGATCGTGACCACGTTGAAATAAATATTTGTTGTTTTTTAGAACTAGAATTAAATTTTAGAATTAAATTTATAGCAATAAAAAAAGATTTCGACTTCCTTAAACGCATCTACTGAATAATTAGTGAATCACTATATTTTTTTGAACGCCGTGTTTTACTACCTAAGGTAGGTCTTCCCCAAGGAGTTACTGGGTGACTTCGACCGATAGATGTGCGACCTTCTCCCCCACCGTGAGGGTGGTCAACAGGATTTTGAGCAGAACCTCGAACTTTTGGCCGAAAACCTAACCAGCGTGATCGTCCAGCTTTTTTAAGTTGTTTATTTAAATGATTAATATTACTTACTTTACCTACAGTAGCCCAACAATGTTGTGAAAAAAAGCGTATTTGGTTGGATGGTAAACGTAAAGTAACCCATTTGCCAAATTTTGCCATTAATACAGCACTTGTTCCAGCAGCTCGTACAAACTTACTACCACGGCCAGGAATGGGTTCTATATTAGAAACGTTTGTACCTAAAGGAATGTTTTTTAAAGGTAATGTATTTCCAACAGTTAAAGATGCAATAGGACTTGCTAATAAAGAATCTCCTATTTTTAAGCCAAACGGAGAAATTCGATAAATTTTAGAGCCATCTTTATAAAGTATTCCTGCGATTTTTGCCGAACGATTAGGATCATACTCAATTGTTTGAACTGTACCTAATACATTAATTTTTATTTTTTGAAATTCTATTCGTCTATAAAGACGAGAATGTCCCCCACCGCGATGTCGACTTGTTATTTTTCCATGATTATTTCGGCCTTTTTTTCGGTGATAACGATATTTATTTTTTTTAAACATTAATTAATTTTTAACAATAGATATTTTTTTTAAAAAACGTAAAATTACACGTTTGTTTGGATTTTTTTTGTTTTTTCTATTTTTGCGGAAAGTTTTTATCGATTTTACTGGATTTTGGTAGTATTCTTCAAAAATTTTTTTGATTTGTTTTTTTGTTAATTCAAGATTCACATCAAATACATATTTTTTTTGTTCGACGAATTTTATTGTTTTATCTGTAATAATAGGTCGTTTTAAAAAATTAAATATATTTTTATTCCACTGCACTTCATTAAATTTATTAACCATATTTATAATAGGTAAAAATATTATTTCCAATTTTTTTTTCTTTTGTAGTTCGTTTAAAAAACAGTTACTTAAAATGCATATATTCATATATGCATATAGTAGGGTTTGAACCTACGGTGTCCATAAGATGGAAATGGATTATGAGTCCAGTGCTTTCGACCACTCAGCCATATATGCCTTAGGTAGGAGCTTACTACCTAACTAAAAATTAATAATTTAGTTGAAATAATTGTACTTTTTCAAATTGTTTTTTCTTGAGAACTAAAAAAATTTGCGTTAGAAGTACACTAAATACAAAAATAAGATAACCAAAAATCCGTTGTGGATTTTGTAATACAATTTCCTTTTCTTGCTGGCCAAAACCACCAATATTTGGATTATTTGTTAAAGGCTGATCTTGTTGAACGATTTGGTTTACGCTTACAAGAATTTCAGGTCCTTGTGGTATTTTTTCAATAATTTTTTCACCAGAATCTGTTTCAATCTGAATTTTGAATTGTGATGATTCTTGCGTTGGTTCAGATATTTGAATTATTTTTCCAGCAACTGGTGATGTATAAATTGTATTATTGCTTTTTGAACCATCAGCATAAACTTGACCCCGTCCACGATTAGCTCCTAAATAAATTGGGTATTTTAAAAAATAACTTTTTTTATCTTTTGTTTTATTTGGGTCTGGGGAAAGAATTGGAAAAACCATTTGACTATATTTTTTAATAGGAACAGGTCCAACAACTAGAATATTTTTTTGAGTTTCACTATAGGGCTGAAAACTTAATCGTTTAATCCGTTTTTTGAATTCGGGTGAAATTCGATCTTTTGGTGCTAATTGAAATCCTTCTGGTAAAATAAGAACAGCTCCTACGTTTAATGGGCCTTTTTTTCCATTCCCTAAAACTTGTTGAATTTGCTGATCGTATGGAATTTTAACAACAGCTTCAAAAACTGTATCGGGTAAAACAGCTTGCGGAACTTGTAGTTCAACAGGTTTTTCAGCTAAATGACAATTTGCACATACAATTCGTCCGTTTGCTTCACGTGGGTTTTCATAATTTTGCTGAGCAAAAATAGGGTAAGCAATTGCATTATTTGTAAATAATATGAAAAAACTAACAAAAAAATAGAATTTTTTTAAAACCATAAATCAAAAAAATAGTTGAAAGTTTTCTCCTCATTTTTTACCTATTTATTGAATTTCACTTTTGGAACTTTCAATATACAGAAAAATGGATGCCATAGTTACTGTAGGAAAAAATAGACCTACAAGTGGTACAAAAATTTCTGGTAAATAAGATGCTGTCATAATTCCAAATCAATTAGTTTACTATAAAATTTTTGCTATTCAAAACAATACAAAAAAAATTTATTATGTAAAATCAAATTTTGGTGGGCGTCACCAAGTGGTAAGGTAATGGTTTGTGGCACCATCATTCGCGGGTTCGATTCCCGTCGTCTGCCTTGGGTATGTAACTTAGTGGATTAGAGTTTATGGCTACGGACCATAAGGTCGGGGGTTCGAGTCCCTCCATACTCAAATATCTCAAATATTTTTAGACTTTTATAGATATATAAATTTATGGTTGAACCATTACTATCTGGTATTGTATTAGGACTTATACCAGTAACAATTGCTGGTTTATTTGTTACAGCTTATCTCCAATATAAACGCGGCGATCGTTTACTTTAAAAATAATTCTACGGGTTGTTAAAGGAAATCGTTATTTAATTAAATAAAAATAAATATGGGACCACAAACAGAAACAAAAGCTGGTGTTGGATTTAAAGCTGGTGTAAAAGAATACCGTTTAACATATTACACTCCGGATTATCAAGTATTAGAAACGGATATTCTTGCAGCATTTCGAATGACACCTCAACCAGGGGTTCCTCCAGAAGAAGCGGGTGCTGCGGTTGCAGCAGAATCTTCTACAGGAACATGGACAACTGTATGGACAGATGGTCTTACAAGTTTAGATAAATATAAAGGGCGTTGCTATGATATTGAAGCCGTTCCTGGCGAAGAAAATCAATTCATTGCATATGTTGCATATCCACTAGACCTTTTTGAAGAAGGTTCTGTTACAAATTTATTTACTTCGATTGTTGGAAATGTTTTTGGATTTAAAGCTTTAAGAGCATTACGCCTTGAAGATTTACGAATTCCTCCTTCATATATTAAAACGTTTCAAGGACCACCTCATGGAATTCAAGTCGAACGTGATAAACTCAATAAATATGGACGTCCCTTTTTAGGTTGTACTATTAAACCAAAATTAGGTCTTTCTGCAAAAAATTATGGACGTGCAGTTTATGAAGGTTTACGAGGTGGACTTGATTTTACAAAAGATGATGAAAATGTAAATTCTCAGCCATTTATGCGATGGCGTGATCGTTTTCTTTTTGTTGCAGAAGCTATTTATAAATCTCAAGCCGAAACAGGCGAAATTAAAGGACATTATTTAAATGCTACTGCTGGTCATTGCGATGAAATGATAAAAAGAGCTGAATGTGCAAAAGAATTAGGTGTACCTATTATTATGCATGATTATTTAACTGGAGGTTTTACAGCCAATACCTCTCTTGCACATTACTGCCGAGATCATAGTTTACTATTACATATTCATCGTGCAATGCATGCTGTTATTGATCGTCAAAAAATTCATGGAATGCATTTTAGAGTTCTTGCGAAAGCTTTACGACTTTCTGGTGGTGATCATTTACATGCAGGAACTGTTGTAGGAAAACTTGAAGGTGAACGTGAAGTAACTTTAGGTTTTGTAGATTTAATGCGAGATAATTTTTGTGAAAAAGATCGCAATCGCGGTATTTACTTTACTCAAGATTGGGTATCATTACCTGGAGTAATACCTGTTGCTTCTGGTGGTATTCATGTTTGGCATATGCCTGCATTAGTTGAAATTTTTGGAGATGACGCTTGTTTACAGTTTGGTGGTGGAACATTAGGTCATCCTTGGGGAAATGCTCCAGGGGCCGCAGCTAACCGTATTGCATGTGAAGTTTGTGTGCAAGCACGTAATGAAGGACGTTCTCTTGCTGCAGAAGGTAATGATATTATACGTGATGCATCTAAATGGAGTCCTGAACTTGCCGCAGCTTGTGTTGTCTGGAAGGAAATTAAATTTGAATTTGAAACAATTGATACTCTTTAAATTCAGAGGAGAACCCATCATTGGTGGGATCTTCTTATTGAAAAATAAAAAAACTTTATTACTATTATGCCAACAGTTCAACAATTAGTTCAATCGGCTCGAAAAAAATTACAAAAAAAAAAAAAATCCCTAGCTTTGAAGGGGTGTCCACAACGTCGTGGAATTTGTAAACGTGTTTTTACTACAACACCTAAAAAACCTAATTCTGCGCTTCGTAAAGTTGCTCGGATTCGGTTAACTTCTGAATTTGAAGTCACTGCTTCCATACCAGGAATTGGCCATAATTTACAAGAACATGCAGTTGTTTTAATTCGGGGGGGTCGCGTTAAAGATTTACCTGGTGTACGTTATCGAATTATTCGTGGAATTTTAGATACTGCTAGCGTTCGAAATCGAAATAAAAGTCGATCAAAATATGGTGTAAAAAAAAAAAATAATAATAATTAAAAAAACAGTATGGCACGCATTACAAATAAAACTTCAAATTCGAATTTATTCCTTATAAGTCAACGACTTATGAAACATGGAAAAAAAAAACTAGCACATCGTATTCTTCAAAAAAGTTTAGTAAATATTCAAAATAAAACAAAACAAGATCCTCTTTCAATTATCGAAAAAGCAATTCAAAATACAACTCTATCCGTAAAAATTCAAACACGTCGTATGAGAGGTACTGTTTCTTCTATTCCTTCTGAAATTAGTTTAGATCGTGGAATTTCTCGTGGGATTAGATGGATATTGAGTTCGGCAAAAAGAAGATCGGGAAACACTTTTGCTCTAAATTTAGCAAATGAATTCATTGATGCGTCGAAAAAAGCTGGAAATGCATTTCGGAAAAAACAAGAACTTCAGAAAATAGCAGATACAAATCGTTTTGTAAGAATAAAAAAAAAAAAACCAAAAAAAAAAAATCAAAAAAAAAGATTGAAATAAAATATTTCTTTATATTATATTATATTATATTATGTCTCTTTTATCGTGGATAGATTCAGTAGTAGATGAAAGTGGTCTATGGACTCGCTGTCATAAATGCGGAGCTATTCTTTATATTAAACATTTAAAAGAAAATTATTCTATTTGCTCTTCTTGTCAAACTCATTTACAAATGACTGGTCGTGAACGTTTACAAAGTTTAATTGATCCAGGCACATGGCAACCTTTCGATGAAACTTTATCTACGGTTGATCCATTAAAATTTTATGATCAAAAAACCTATATATCACGTTTAAAAGATGCACAATCTCAAACTGATTTACAAGAATCTGTTTTAACAGGTACTGGTTTACTTGAAGATATACCTATTGCACTTGGTATTATGGATTTTAATTTTATGGGAGGTAGTATGGGTTCTGTTGTTGGAGAAAAATTTACTCGACTTATAGAATATGCTACCCATGAAGGCTTAATATTAATTTTGGTTTGCGCTTCAGGTGGAGCTCGTATGCATGAAGGGGTTTTAAGTTTAATGCAAATGGCAAAAATTTCTGCTGCGCTAAATATTCATCAAAATAAAGCAAATTTAATGTATATTTCAGTTTTAACCTCACCGACAACGGGTGGCGTTACGGCTAGTTTTGCTATGCTTGGTGATTTAATTTTCGCAGAACCTAATGCTTTAATTGGTTTTGCTGGACGTCGAGTTATCGAACAAACTTTACAAGAACAACTGCCTGAAAATTTCCAAACTGCCGAATATGTATTCGAGCACGGTTTACTAGATTTAATCGTTTCTCGAGATTTTTTGAAAACTGCTCTTTTTGAAACACTAAAGTTTTATCAAAAGGCTCCTTTGAAAAAAAAAGGAGAAATTCCTCCAAGTTTATTTAAACCAGCTAATTTTTTGAATGAAGAAAAATTTCGTCGGAAACTAAAAAAACAAAACTATCAAAGTGCTCTCGACGAAAACGCTAAAGCACGTTTATCCAAAGATGATTTGACTTCACTTACCAAAGCCGCAGAAAATGTATTTAAAAAAATAAAAAATAAACAAAATCTATCAATCTATAAACGAAAACAAAGAAAGTTAATCAAATTTAATCAAAAAATGTTTCAATCATTGAACTTATTTTATAATTATTATTGATATATACATAAAAGGTTGTAAATATATTACGTAGCTTACTATTAATTAATAGTTACGTTAACTGCCCCTGTCGTCTAGAGGCCTAGGACATCTCCCTTTCACGGAGGAAACGGGGATTCAAATTCCCCCGGGGGTTTTTTATTATTTTTGCTCTCGATGGGACTCGAACCCATACGTCAAAGACATTAGCTTCTAAAACTAATACGTCTACCAAATTTCGCCACAAGAGCTAGCTGCCAGGAACCAGATTTGAACTGGTGGCTAATGGTTTTTCAGACCACTACTCTACCAACTGAGCTATCCTGGCTATGTGCCTTGAAGAGGACTTGAACCTCTATACTTAAAATAAAGTGATTGATTTTGAATCAATTGTGTCTACCATTTCACCACCAAGGCTAGAATTCTGGGATAGAAGGACTCGAACCTCCGAATAGTGGGACCAAAACCCACAGCCTTACCACTTGGCGATATCCCAAATTTTCGAATTTATTTTAGAAAACATTGTTTGTCAATTTGATTAGATTTTCAATGCAAAATATTTATCCATTATTTGAAAAAAAGCCTGCTTAGCTCAATTGGTAGAGCATCGGTCTTGTAAACCGAGGGTTATCGGTTCAATTCCGGTAGCAGGCTAAATGATGTCTCATTATGATATCTCATTAAAATTCAATTTATCCTGTCACATAAGCTTACTTCGTGAATTTAGGCATTTATTTTTTTATAATATTTATTTTTCTATGGCAAGAGAAAAATTCGAACGAACAAAACCACATGTTAATATAGGTACAATTGGGCATGTTGATCACGGCAAAACTACACTAACCGCGGCTATTACAATGACATTAGCAGCCTCTGGAGCAGCAAAAGCAAAAAGTTATACAGATATAGATTCTGCTCCAGAAGAAAAAGCTCGTGGTATTACAATAAATACTGCTCATGTAGAATATGAAACTGAAAAACGTCATTACGCTCATGTGGATTGTCCTGGACATGCAGATTACGTTAAAAATGTGCGATAAAAGCATTAGAATTCATATACTCATAATATTTCCTGTATATATTAAATTCTCACTTATTACCCAAAAACTCATTTAGCCTATTTTTTTCACGAAAGTGTAAGGGAACTATAGCATGAAGTTGAGAAAGTGTCTAACTACGGGATAAGGATATTCCTAACAGTCTAACGTACCCATTTCAAATCAAAACGTATAAGATCTAAATGATATAGATATAGAGTTTATTATATTTTTATAAACTTTAACAGGATATCTCAATATTTTTGGGCAGACTTCCTATCTTAGATAAGAATATGTATTCGAGGACTTTTATATGCTCGCTGAATCTTACATTATGCGAGAAGAAGGCTATAAAACTGGTTTTTTCCAAACAATAAAGAGCACTGTATCTTCTGATTGGTTATTTGAATAAACTTTAATTAGGTAAATAATTTGTAATAATGAAATTTAAATTATTTTTGAATAAAAACAAAAAAGTTACTTTAGATATTGTTAAAAATTCAAAACTAAGTAATCGTGAAAAATTTTGGTTAGTTAAATATATTCAACCGGTATTAAAAAATAAATGTATTGCAGCCAATTGTTCAAAAAAATATTTTTTCAATAGTCTTTTCTATCAACTAATTTCTCCACAAATGCTTTTTTTTGGTTTTTTAACAATATTTCGAAATTCGAAAAAATCTAATTTCTATTCCAAACTTTGTTCACGATCTCTTGAAAATTATTCTTTAGCACAGTTAATTAATTTACACGATTCGTTAAAAAATCAAACCTATAAACCAATGTTTTTGAAACAAAAATCTTGTTTTGATGATTTTATTGTTCAAGAATGTTTACGATTAATTTTAAATAAAGTTTATAATTTTCAAAACTCTCCCCAAGCTGCCTTAGAAAAGATAAAAGTATCTTGTTTAAATTGGAATTTTGGTCTCGAAATAGAGTTGAATCCTTATAACTTAAGAATTCATTTTCTTTTAAATATTTTTAAACGAAATATTAAAGATAAAAAATTTATTAATCTTGTTTTACAATTTCAGAATCAAAAATTTGTTTCAAAAACATATATTTTAACATTATTTATTATTTATCTTTCGAAATTAGATTTGTATATTGAAAAAGAAATTCAAAAACTCCAGCAACAACATAAAAAAATATTTTATCTTAGATATAGAAACGAATTGATTATTACTTTATATGGAACGTATAAATTTATGGTTTTAATTCGAAATAAAATAAAAACTTGGCTGATAACTAAATTGGCAGTAATACCTCAAAAAATTTTTATTAAAGAACTTAAAAAACAACGTCTATGTTTTTTAGGATTTACTTTATGTTTTCAAAAACATAAATTAATAATAGCTGTGGATAAAACCAAAGTAAAAAATCAATTAAACAATCATGCATTTTTGCATAAGAATAAATCTCTACAACAAAATACATGGGTAAAGTTTTCTGATTTTCAAATTGTTTTTTTTTATAGTAAATTTATTCGAAGAATTTTTAATTATTATTTTTTTCATATAAATAATAAAAAACAACTTTATTGGATTTATTATATCGTTAAAACATCTTGCGTTAAAACATTATGTATGAAATATAAAAAACGTACAATGAAACAAATTTTTCAGAAATATGATAAGAATTTAACTATAAATGAACTTCCAAATCGAAAAATATATTTTCCTTCAATTAAAGAATTAATAACCAAATCAGTTCAAAAGATACAAATAGCCGTATGATAGGAAACTATCACGTACGGTTAGGTAGAAGAGGGAATTAGAGCCCTACTTTCATATGATTACAGGTGCTGCTCAAATGGATGGCGCTATTTTAGTGGTTTCCGGGGCTGATGGTCCAATGCCTCAAACGAAAGAACATATTTTATTAGCTCAACAAGTCGGAGTTCCTGCTATTGTTGTTTTTTTAAATAAAATTGACCAAGTGAACGATGAAGAATTATTAGAACTTGTTGAGTTGGAAATTCGAGAAACTTTAGATCGTTATAATTTTCCAGGAGATTCTATATCAATCATTCAAGGATCAGCTTTAGAGGCTATAGAAGCACTTACAGTGAATCCACAAATACAAAGAGGTGATAATGAATGGGTTGACCGTATTTATAAATTAATGGATTGTGTTGACGAAACAATCCCATTACCACAACGAAATGTTGAGAAAGATTTTTTAATGGCCATTGAAAATATTGTGTCAATTACAGGTCGTGGAACAGTTGCGACAGGTCGTGTAGAACGTGGTCAAATTAAAGTGGGCGAATCGGTTGAAATTATTGGACTTAAAAATACTAAAGAAACAACTGTAATCGGACTTGAAATGTTTCAAAAAACATTAGATGAAAGCGTTGCTGGAGATAATGTTGGTATTTTGTTAAGAGGAATACAAAAAAATGAAATCCAACGAGGTATGGTGTTAGCAAAACCAGGTTCAATAACAGCCCATCTTCGATTTAAAGCTCAAGTTTATATTTTGAAAAAAAATGAAGGAGGTCGTCATACTTCTTTTGTTGCTGGTTATAGACCACAATTTTATGTTCGAACAACTGATGTTACAGGCAAAATTGAATCTTTTCAAGCGGATGATAATAGTAAAATACGCATGGTCATGCCTGGTGATAGAGTTAAAATAATCGTTGAACTTATTCAACCTATTGCAATTGAAAATGGAATGCGTTTTGCTATTCGAGAAGGTGGTCGGACAGTTGGTGCTGGTATTGTTTCCGAAATTCTTGATTAATTTTTGATAGCTCACTTTTTATTCTATGGAGGTGAGCTATTTTTTATGAAATAGAAAATGGAATATTTTGAAAAAAATAAACAAAAATTTGGATTTTCAGTCGGAGATTTTATTCAAGTAGGTTTCTGTTTCCAAGAAGGTGATAAAAAGCGTATTCAATTTTTTGAAGGTATCGTTATTGCCATTAGAGGCTCTTTTTCAAACAAAAAAATTGTTCTTCGTAAACCTGGAATATATAGTGTAGAACGTTTTTTTGCTTGGAATAGCCCACAAATCCAAAGTTGGAAAATTTTAAAAGCAAATCGTGCTCAAAATAGTCGTTCAAAATTATTTTATTTACGGAAATTCATAAGTTGGTAAAAACGATGAAATATGGCTGTACCAAAAAAACGTATTTCAAAATCTAAGTCTCGGTCTCATAAAACTCTTTGGAAAAAAAAAGCTTTCCGTAATGTTCAAAAAATTCTATCACGTCAAAAAAAATTGTTCTAAGAAATTTTGTTGCTATGGTGAAATAGGTAGACACACAGGCTTGAGGGGTCTGCTGACATCCCACGTCAATCCCGGTTCAAGTCCGGGTAGCAACAGCCTATTTAGCTCAATCGGTAAGAGCATCCGTTTCATACGCGGAAGGTTACTGGTTCAATTCTAGTAATAGGTAGTTCAAAGCTTATAAAATTTCGTCTAAATTTTTTTAAACACAAATTATGAAATATTCTGGAATAGGTCGTCATAAATCAGCAATAGCAAAAGTTTTTATTGTAAAAATACAGACAGAAGAAGTTCAGACAGAAGAAGTTCAGACAGAAGAAGCTTCGACAGAAGAAGCTTCGACAGAAGAAGCTTCGACAGAAGAAGCTCCGACAGAAGCTCAAATAAAAGCTCAAATAGAAATGCATACAATTATTATTAATAATAAAACTATTTATGACTATTTTCAAAACGATAAATATGCTATTGATAGCATTCAAAAGTTTCTAACTTTCAAAGGTATTAGTATACCTCCTTTGAATATAAGAATTCAGGTTTCTGGTGGAGGAAATACAGGCCAACAAAAAGCAATTTGTTTAGCTCTCGCTCGAACATTCTACCAAATGGAAATGGGATTTTCAGAGATTTTAAGAAAAAAAAATTTACTTACCCAAGATTCTCGAGTTAAAGAACGTAAAAAATATGGTTTAAAAAAAGCACGAAAAGCACCACAATATTCAAAACGTTAAAATTTTATGAAATTTAAAGGAATTCGTTTGCGTTTAGCAACAAGTAAAATAATACGAAAATGGGCTCGACGACAATTATCAAATAAAAAAAAAATTAGTGGCCAAATATTGAATTCAAAAACACTTAATTATCAAACATTAAAACCCGAAAGAGATGGGCTATTTTGCGAACGTATTTTTGGACCAGTTAATGACTATGTTTGTGCTTGTGGACTCAGATCAAAACACGGACGTAAATTCTGTCCGGAGTGTGAGGTTGAGTATATTTCATCACGTGTTCGACGCTACCGTTTAGGTTATATTCAATTTATTAGTGCTGTTGCACATATTTGGTTTTTTAGAGAGAATTATTTTCCACTATTTTTGAATTTACCAAAAACAAAAATTGAATCTTTACTTTATTGTACTCAAAACATTCCACGAACAATTTTTCCAAAAGAAATGAAGCCTACACCTATACCTTCATCTTTAAAATTTTTAAAATCTTTACAATCTTCACCGCCACCTTCTTCGAAAGAACAAACAATTTTATTACGTACTCTTCCTTCTTCGGATCTTTTAAATTTAAACTTGAAATTTTCGAAATTTTGGAGTTTTGAAAAAAAAGTAAAACATCCAATTGAAAAAAAAATCTATTTATTTTTTAATTTGCAAACCCAACAGAATATTCAAACCAAACAAATTCGGATGGATAAATCGATCTGGAAAAATGGTGGTCTAAAAGATTCTGCTCTTTTTTTTGGTTTTAGTGCAATTTCGAAAATGTTCAGTTGGGAAATTATTGATGATTGGTTATCTTTTAATTGTTTTTTTATACAATTTCCACAAAAAAAAGATCGATTAAATAAATTCTATCCAGGTCCTATAGGGTTAGTGGATTTATGGGAATTTAAATCTGGATTATCATGTTTTGCAGGAGCCCAACTCATCCGAACGTGGTTTACTCAACTAACACAACATCATTTTTCTGATGGAAAATTATTAGAAATTCAAATTCAATTAGACTTACTTGAATTGGAGTATTTTATATCTCCTATGAATACTGAATTATTTTTTTACAAACTTCAACTCAATCGACGTTTAAAATATTTAAAATCTTTTAGATCTAATCAACTAACTCCAGCCTCTATGGTTTTAAGTGTATTTCCTGTTTTACCTCCTGGTTTGCGTCCTATATTAAAGTTAAACGAAACAATTGCTGCATCGGATGTAAATCAACTTTATCAATCCGTGATTTCTCGAAACAAAAGACTTTCATATTTGGTATTGAATCACAATTTGAATTGTTTAAACTCTGCAGTTTTGCAATATGCCCAAAGGTTATTACAAGAGTCCGTTGATTGTTTAATTGACAACAATAGTGACAAAAACAATAACGTTGAAAAAGTGGAAAAAAGACCTTTAAAATCTTTATCAGATTTGTTTAAAGGTAAAACAGGACGCTTTCGACAAAATTTATTAGGTAAACGGGTTGATTATTCTGGCCGATCGGTTATTGTTGTAGGTCCATCTCTAAAAATATACGAATGCGGTTTACCAAAAGACATTGCATTCGAGTTGTTTCAACCGTTTTTAATCAGAAAATTAATGTTTAAAAAACAAGTGAAAACAATCAGGTTAGCAAAACAATTATTAAGTAAAAAAACAAAGTTTGTTTGGAATCTACTTAAAAACGTTGTCCAACGTCATCCAATATTATTAAATAGAGCACCAACTCTTCATCGTTTAAGCATTCAAACATTTCAACCAAAATTAATTGACGGTAAAGCAATTTTATTACATCCATTAGTCTGTGCTGCTTTTAATGCTGATTTTGATGGTGATCAAATGGGCGTTCATATTCCATTATGCTGTAAAGCACGGGCAGAGGCTTGGAAAATTAATTGGTCTCAAAATAACCTTTTTTCGATTGCGACTCATAGACCAACATGTTCTCCAAGTCAAGATATGATTTTAGGAAGTTCTTTTTTAACAATTCGAAATACTTCCAAAATATGCACTGAAAAAATTTCATTTGAATTTTTAAATAATCTTCTTTTTCAAAAGCCTTTCTTTTCAAAAACATCTAAAAAAATTTTTTCTAAACAAATTCGAGATATTTTATTGTCAAATATTCCTTTAATTTTTCTTTCGAGGAATTTCCCTCATCGATCGATTAATGAGCAAGATTTTGTTTGGTGTAGCTTAAACCCTTATATAAGTGGGTATGAAACAGAAAAAAAAAAAGTGCAAAAATTAATTGAAATTCGTTTGAATTCTGATGGAAATTTTCAAAAATTTCGACATGAATTATGTCAACAATATCATTTTAGCGGAGCTGAAATGTTAAGAAAAATAAGAACTACTTATGGTCGATTAAAATTTTATCAAAATTTAGTATGAAATATAAATTAACTTCCACCATTTTTTTAAATCATTGTTTTGACAAACGACGTTTTAATAGTTTTCTTCACTGGTTTTTTAGAAAAAATCATCATGGACATTATCGACTTCTCAAATTTTTGGAAAAAATTAAACTTCTTGGTTTTCATTCTGCAACAGCGGCCGGATTTTCAATTAGCATGGATGATTTAAAAATTCCTGAATCAAAGTCACTTGTTTTATTAAATGCGGAAAATAAAATTTTCGAAACTGATTTTCATTTAATGGCAGGAAATTTAACAACAATTGAACGTTATCAGTCTATTTTGGAAATTTGGAATCGTACAAGTGAAAAATTAAAATATGAAGTGTTGAAATCGTTCAAATTTTCAGATTTTGCTAACCCGGTTTATTTTATGGCTTTTTCCGGAGCTCGAGGAAACATTTCACAAATACGTCAACTTGTTGGCATGCGAGGACTTATGACTGATCCCCAAGGACAAATTATTGATTTTCCAATACGTAGCAATTTTAGAGAAGGTTTAACGTTAACCGAATATCTTATCTCTTGTTCTGGAGCTCGAAAAGGGATTGTTGATACAGCGTTACGTACGGCAGCTTCCGGTTATTTAACTCGACGACTAGTTGATGTTGCACATCAAGTAATAATAAGTCAAATTGATTGTCATGATTCTCGTGGCATTGGTGTTGAAGATTTATATGATAATCAGCAGAAAAAAATATTATCTTTAAAACAACGTTTAATCGGTCGTATTTTAGCTGAAACAATTGTTTGCCCATCAAAATCTGTCGTTATTGGTTCAAAAAATCAAGAAATTTCACAAAAAATTAGTCATAAAATTTGTGAAATTCGACAAAAAGTTCAAATTCGTTCTCCTCTTACTTGTAAATCGGCTCAATTTGTTTGTCAATTTTGTTATGGCTGGAATTTAGCAGAAGGTCAATTAGTATCTATAGGCGAAGCTGTCGGTATATTGGCAGCCCAATCTATTGGAGAACCCGGAACTCAACTTACAATGCGTACATTTCACACAGGAGGGGTTTTCACTGGAACACTTTTGGACCAAACGTATGCACCTTTCTCGGGAAGAGTTCATTATTTATTTTCTTGTATTGGATTGTTAGTTCGAACACAACAAGGCAAAATAGCCTATTTGACTAAAAATAACGGAATTTTAGAAATAAATAAACAACAAAAAAAAATACAATTTGGTTTTCAAAACGGTAGTCTTTTATATGTTAAAGAAGGTGAAGATATATCTCAAACACAATTAATGGCGGAATTGCCTTTTTTTGAAGAAGAAAATGCATTAGAAAATGAGCACAAAATTTTATCTTTAAATTCAGGTGAAATGCATTTTGAAAATTTTGTTTTATTTGAGAAAACAAAATTTGATTTTTTTGAGCGGCAAACACAAAATTATGCGCAGGGTATTAACGAATTTTGGATTTTATCTGCACAATTTTTTTCATTTTGGGGAGAAAAAAGAAATTCTTTTTTCCGTGGGTTAGATTTAGCAGATAAATCAATTCCTTCTACACAAGTTCTTTTGAATCTTCGCCCTCATCCCAATCAAAACTTTGTTTCCGATTCAATTTTTTTTAAAAATCGAGGTTATTTTTCGAAACCACGACAAAAAATTCAAATTTATAGTGCAAAACTTCCTACTTTAGCAACCGAATTAAAGTTTCGTGAAATTTCTTTTCTCCAATATCGAAAAAATTTTTTATTTTTTTGGAATGAACTTTCACATTTGATGTTCTGGAGAAAAATTACGAAATATTTTATAACCACTTCTTATGATATTTTCGATATTTTATTGGAATTCTCATTCCAAACTAATAAGCAGAAATATAAAAAAATAAATCAAAACTTATTTATTTTTTTTATTAATCGACAAGGAAGTTCCAAATCTCTAAAAAAAAAGATTAATTTAGGTTATTCTGGAAATCATCAAACAAATAAAGAGAACTTTAGAAATTCTATATTTACACAAGATTTCGTAAAAAATTTATCTTCAAATTGGATTCGACAAAAATTTCGAGTTAAACCAAGAATTCTTCATTGGAAAAATTTCCCAATTTATCAATATATTTTTGTAATGAATTTTTTAGAAGAAAAATTCAAAACTCAAATCCTTTCACGTCAATCGAAACATTATTTTTCGAAATTCCAAAAACAAAAAAATTCATTGAAAATTGGTAATAATGTATATATCCGAATTCTTCTTTGTTTCAAGAAAGATCGATTAAACCAAAAAACTTTAATGAATAAATATTCGAAAAAGTTTGTTTTTTTAAAACGAATAATCAAAAATCAATCTTTTCTTCCTCAAAAAAATAAAAATAAACGAACGTATTTTTCGTCCAACAATCTCCAGGAAAAATGGTGTTTTTTTGGTCAGAAGTCGAAAAATCACTTTTCAACGTATTTAAAAAATTTTTTTAAAAAAAAGAAAAGCTTATATTTAAAAAAAAATATTTTTATATTAGAAGAAATCTTACCACATTCTATTTCTCAAAAAAGTTCAATTAATGTTAATTTAACAAAAATTCAACGAAAAACGATTAATTCTTATTTGAATATATATTGTTTTTTTTTAAAAAATTTTTCTTTTATCAAAAATTTCAAAATTCGTTTTCTGAATAAAAAACCTCATAAACCTATTCAAAAATTTGTGAATTTTAGAGAAAATATTCAAAACAAATATTCTCTAAAAGTGTCAATGCAAAGAAATAAGAATATTCATAATTTGATTCAAACAAACAAATATAATGAAAAAAAAGAGTCTATTTCAAAAAAATCGTTAATTTTTCGAAAAATTAAAATTTTTCGAAATTTTCGGGAATATAAAATACGTTATTTAAAATCTTTAATACCTAAAAAAAAACAATATTCGGAATTATTTAAAAAAGATTTCAACAAAACTTTTTTTATTTTTTTTTCATCTTTAAAATATTCGACATTTAGACTAAAAAATCAAAATTATTTGTATTCTGTAAATAAAAAACAAAAAAAAAAAAATTTGAGGCTTGGACCAGCTATTGGATTTTCAAAAAATTTAAGATTTTCAGTATTTAATAAAATAAAAACCCTACTACCCAACAATTACAAGTATTTGAAAAAAATAAAACCATTAAAAAAGAATCCATTTTTAAATACAAAATTTCAAAAATTAAAAAATAGGGACTTAAAACTCCAATTAGTAAATATTCTTCCATTAAGTTTTCATTTAAAATTATTTCTACATCATTCTCCAAAATTTCAATTGTTGTCTGAAAAAAGTATAAGTTTATTTTCAAAAATTAAAGATATTAACTTGAAAATAGTTCAAAAGAATTTTTCTTATTCTTTTGAAACTCAAATTTTTATTCGTTTTTTTTTATTTTTTTCAAATAGTGAAATTTTACGTCCATTTTCGATAACAAAAAAATATACAAATAATATTTTATTTACTAATACTGAAAATTATTTTTCTCAAAGAGTTTTATCTACTATTCAAAACAACTCAAATTTCAATCAAAAACAAAAAAATAAAATAGTATTTCGAATAGATATTATTCAGAATAAAAACAAATTATGTTTGTGTTTATTAGGTAATATGTTTCCTGAAAAAATTCCAAAAATACCAGGATCATTATTTCCTGCAGATAAATTGATAAACGATGAGTTTACCTTTCAGGGAGGTTTATTAATAGCAAAAACTTCTAATACTCTTTTATTTAGAAAAGCGATAAACTATCTTTTAAATGATCGAAGTATTTTTTATGCACACCAAAATGAAATTATTTCGAAAAACCAACATTTATGTAGTGTTTTTTATAATCAGTTAAAAAGTGGAGATATTGTGCAAGGAATTCCTAAAATCGAAGAAATATTCGAGGCTAGAAAAAAATCAATATATAAGATTCTTTCAAAAAAATTTTATAAAATCGAAATAGATGAATATTTAGAAAATCTTCAAACATCGGTTTTAAATAATATTCAACGTATTTATTGTGGTCAGGGGATTTATATTTCAGATAAACATATTGAAATTATTGTTCGACAAATGACATCAAATGTTGTGATTTCCGATCCAGGTAGAACAGGATTACTTTGTGGAGAAATTATAGCATTAAAGTGGGTACAGAAACTAAATTCAAAACCCTTATCAAATAAAATTATTTATGAACCAATATTGCTTGGAATGACAAAAACTTGTTTACAGACATCGAGTTTTTTATCAGCAGCTAGTTTTCAAGAAACAACCCGAGTTCTAGCTCGAGCGGCAATTCAAAACAAAATTGATTTTCTTCAAGGATTAAAACAAAATGTTATTTTAGGCAAAGTATTGCCAATCGGTACTGGATATTTCGAATAAAAATAACCCCTATGCATTTTAAATATTTTTATTTTGCATAATAAAAAATTTAATATTATGGTTACAAAATTTCCCAAATTCAGTCAAAGTCTAGCTAAAGATCCAACAACACGACGTCTTTGGTATGGTATTGCAACAGCACATGATTTTGAAAGTCATGATGGTATGACTGAAGAAACACTTTATCAGAAAATTTTTGCGTCACATTTTGGTCAATTAGCTATTATTTTTTTATGGACTTCTGGAAATTTATTTCACGTGGCTTGGCAAGGTAATTTTGAACAATGGGTTTACGATCCTTTGCATATACGACCAATTGCCCATGCTATTTGGGATCCTCATTTTGGCCAACCTGGGGTTGAAGCATTTACTCGAGGGGGTGCTTCTGGTCCTGTAAATATTGCAACTTCTGGAGTTTATCAATGGTGGTATACTATAGGTTGCACATCAAACCAAGATCTTTATCAAGGTGCGATTTTTTTATTAGTTCTTTCTGGCTTATTTTTATTTGCAGGATGGTTACACCTTCAACCAACATTTAAACCAGCTCTTTCCTGGTTTAAAAATGGAGAGTCTCGATTAAACCATCATTTAACGGGTCTCTTTGGAGTAAGTTCACTCGCTTGGACTGGACATTTAGTTCATATAGCTATACCTCAATCGCGAGGTATTTCGGTTCGATGGTCAAACTTTTTAACAGTGTTACCTCATCCTCAAGGATTAAAACCTTTTTTTACAGGGAACTGGAATGCCTATTCTCAAAATCCAGATACAGCAAACCATCTTTTTGGAACTTCCCAAGGTGCTGGAAATGCTATTTTAACTTTTATTGGTGGTTTTCATCCCCAGACACAAAGTTTATGGTTAACAGATATTGCTCATCATCATTTAGCAATTGCAGTTATTTTTATAATTGCTGGACATATGTATCGCACAAACTTCGGAATTGGACATAGTCTTAAAGAAATTTTAGAAATACATCGTGCTCCAAGTGGTCGTCTAGGTACTGGCCATAGTGGATTATTTGACACAATTAATAATTCATTACATTTTCAATTAGGCTTAGCTTTAGCCTCAGTAGGTACTATCTGTTCATTAGTTGCACAACATATGTATTCACTCCCTGCTTATGCTTTTTTAGCACAAGATTTTACGACACAAGGAGCGCTTTATACACATCATCAATATATCGCTGGTTTTATTATGTGCGGAGCTTTTGCACATGGAGCTATATTTTTTATTCGTGATTATGATCCGCTATTAAATAAAGGTAATGTGCTTGCACGAATATTAGACCATAAAGAAGCAATTATATCACATTTGAGTTGGGCAAGTTTGTTTTTAGGGTTTCATACTTTAGGGCTTTATATTCATAACGATGTTATGCTTGCTTTTGGAACACCTGAAAAACAAATTTTAATCGAACCACTTTTTGCACAATGGATTCAAGCAGCTCATGGTAAAAATCTTTATGGTTTTGATGTATTCCTTTCAAGTAATCAAAGTCCAGCATATAGCGCAAGTCAAACACTTTGGTTACCTGGTTGGTTAAATGCAATTAATAATAAAGCAAACTCATTATTTTTAATCATTGGTCCTGGAGATTTTTTAGTCCACCATGCGATTGCACTCGGATTACATGTTACAACGCTTATTTTAGTCAAAGGAGCTTTAGATGCACGTGGTTCGAAACTTATGCCAGATAAAAAAGACTTTGGTTATAGTTTTCCATGTGATGGTCCGGGTCGTGGAGGTACTTGTGATATTTCAGCATGGGATGCTTTTTACTTATCTGTCTTTTGGATGTTAAATACAATCGGATGGGTTACATTTTATTGGCATTGGAAACATTTAGGTATTTGGCAGGGAAATGTCAGTCAATTTAATGAATCTTCCACTTATCTCATGGGATGGCTACGTGATTATTTATGGTTAAATTCATCTCAATTAATTAATGGATATAATCCATTTGGAATGAATAGTTTATCTGTTTGGGCTTGGATGTTTCTTTTTGGACATTTAGTTTATGCCACTGGATTTATGTTTTTAATTTCATGGCGTGGATATTGGCAAGAATTAATCGAAACACTCGCATGGGCTCATGAACGAACACCGTTAGCAAGTTTAGTGCGTTGGCGAGATAAACCTGTAGCTTTATCTATTGTACAGGCACGTTTAGTTGGATTAGTCCATTTTACTGTAGGATATATTCTAACTTATGCTGCTTTTCTAATTGCATCGACTTCAAGTAAATTTGGTTAATGTAAATGTAGTGGAATGAATTTATTATTTCAATTTGTTGTTTTTTCTCTTCTTATATTTTCTTTTATATTAGCTATTGGAATTCCTGTTGTTTTTTCTGGCCCTTCCACTTTAAGTTGGAAGAAAAATAAAAAAAAAATTTTTATAGGTATTAGTTTATGGTTTTTACTTGTTTTTCTAGTTGGTATAATTAATTCTGTTGTTGTTTAGTATTTTTTAAAAACAAAAGAAGTTACTTATTACTTATATCAAGTGAAAAAGTTTACTTAAAACTTGAGTTTTAAGTAAACTTTTTCAAACGAATTTAACGATTTTATAATGTTTATTTATTGTAAATATGAACTTTTTTACCACATTCTAGATCTTTTGGTAGTTCAAAAAAAAGTAGAATTCAATAACCTTTGTATTTTTCCGATATCTCGGAATGAAAAAAAATACTTATTTTATTTAATATGAAAAGACCATGGTTTTATGGATATTGTAAATTATTGAAGATTCAAAAAGCAATTCATCAGTCCAATAAGAAAAAAAACATACGTTTATGTCGTAATTATCAACGCTTACTCCATCGAAATAGTTTTATTCAATTATTAATAATTAATGAAATTCTTAAAGAGAATAACTTAAACTTTTTAAAAATAAGATTTGATTCAAAAAAATATCGTCAATTTTTCAAACAAGATATGAGTGTTAGATTATGGATTTTTGCACTATCTCCAATATTAGATAATCAAAGAAGTCTTACATATTTTCAAGCTAAAGATATTTATGAAATTTTTTGTCTATATTTAAAAAAACCTTTTGTTGAATATGTTTTTTTTTGCAAATTTTCAAACTTTTTTAGTAAAAAAAATAAATATTGGATAATATCAAATATATGTGTTGAGAAAAAGTTTTTTTTAAATGAGGTATTCAAAAAAAACAAATTATCAAAAAAACTTTTTTCGTTAAAAAAAATATTTAAACAATTAGTAATTTTTCATTTAAAAGTGAATTTAAAAAGTCGAAAACAATTTCCAATATCTCAATCTTTATATTCTGCAAAAAAAAAATTTTGTTTACCAAATGAAAATCTTTTATCTAATCTGGAAATTTTTGAATACAATACCATTGTTCTATTTTTTTTAAAAAAAGAATTTCAAAATATATATTTAGATCCAAAAATGTATGGACTTAATTTTCAATTTCATAAACTTTGTTTTTTAAAAAATGGTATGTATTTTTTAGGATGGTTTTTTAAAAAAAATCGAAATTATTTAAAAGTTCGAGCAAGTCATAAAAATTTTTATAATTACAAAAAAGAACTAAAGAAATATTTTAAAAAAAATCAGCCTATTGATAAAATTATTTCGAATATCAAGAGAAAAATTTTTAATTGGAGAAAATGGTATAATAGAACAAAAATATCTCGAAATAATTATTTTTTTTGGCAAATTTGGTATTGGCTAAAAAAACGTCATAAAAAAAAAAATATCAAATGGTTATATAATTATTACTGGAAAAAATCAACATCAAAAAAATGGATTCTTTTAGTTAACGATAAAATTTTTATTTTTTCTCAAAAAGATAGATAATAAATAGTTGAAAATTCTCCGACCGAGAGATCTTTCAACTAAATTAAATACGCTGACTTTCGGTTTTTACAAATAAAATTAATAGAAATGCAGTTGAAAAGAAAATGAAAAATGCGACAGCACTGAAACCTAAAATGTTAATTTGCATTTTTCTTATTCTTAAAAAAATCAAACCAATGATATGGAATGTTTTCTTAAGAAATTTTTTCTGTCATCAATGAAAAAAATTGATAAATTTTCGATTGTATTTGTTCTTCTGTTAAATCTTCATAACGTAATAAGTAGTCAGCGAGAAGATCAAAGAATTCAGAAAATTGATATAATGTTTTAAATACTGTATTAAAGGCTTTGAGGAACAATAAATTCTCAATAGCAAAACACCCATTCTCTAAAAAATACGACCATGGCATACAATCAGGAGGCGTTCGTAAAACAGTATGAAAATATTGATCTGGTGACGACCATTCAATATTTCGAATTGAACTTTCTGGATCTGGAAGATAAATACGAAACCACTCTAACCAATAAAAACGATTTTCTGTAAAATTTACTTTTGTTGTGACTTTTTTCATCCACCAAGCGTGATAGGATGGTTTTTGTTCATTTCGAGAAAGTTGATTTCGCATATCAAGATTCATAAGCTTTTCATCAATAGTTGCTTGGAATAAATAAATTTCTTTTTCTCTATCTGGAGAATATTCTGTTAAATTTAAATTTTCAAGAATAGGGTGAAATTTTTCAGTCGCAATTTTTTCGCCATAAAAGTACCATTTTTCAACCATAAATTTTATGAGACTTTGGGCTACTTGAATTTCACCATCAAGTCCAAAATTTGATTGGTCTAAATTCTTTTTGAATAAAATAAAAGTTGGATGAAAGTTAAAAAGAGTTCTTATCGAAAATTTTTGTAATGGTAAAAAAACGCAAAGAGATTCACCAACTTTTCCACCAAAAAGAGTTATGAATTTTTTTTCAACTTCATTTCGAGAAACTCTTTTTTCTTCAATTTCCAAAAATTCATTAAAATTTTTTAATAAAAAATTAAAACGAAAATTTTTTGGACGTTCCCAAAGGTTTATATAAGGATCTATATTCACTAATTGTCCACCAGGTTGTATTGAAAATCCAATAAGTATTTTGCCTATATTATAATAGCAATTTCTTAAAATATATGTTATTTCATTCAAATCCAAATTAGTCAACTTTAACTTAGTCGAATTAAAAGTTAAATTTTGAGAACTGGAATTTAAAAAATAAAAATTATTATTAAAAAAAAATGTTTGATTTAATTTTCGAAGATACTTAAAAATATTTTTCAATCGAAACTTTAGTTCGTCGTTTGTAATAGTTGTAATTAAATTAATACCTTTTTCGAGAGTTTTATATGTATGTTTTGTCGATTTACTAATAGCAGTTAATTCTGAACTAGAAATAATAGCAGCAATAGTTGCAGAAGTTAAGCTATAGGTTCTTTTAGCAAAATAGTCCCAAGAAATGTTTTTAGTCCCAATTTTTGAAGATTTTGTATAAAATTTGAATAACTTTTTACGAACAGTGTAATTGGGTAAATAAAATTTAAAAATGGATTGAAATCTTCCTGGACGCATTAATGCTGGATCTAAACTTTCGAATCGATTTGTTGCGCTAATAATTATGATATCTTTTAATGGATTAATTCCATCAAGTTCGACTAATAATTGTATTAACATACTTACTTGTTCCTTATCCTTCAACTGCATAGATTGCAGCTCTTGTAAAACATCAAGTGGAATTTTAAATGATTCAGGTTTTTGGGTAAATTCAGGTTCTTTCCAATAAGGGTCTAGATCATCATAAAACTCCTTTTTTCGGCGAATTTTTTTTTTAAAAATGTTTGGAGGAAGTGCTTTCTCAGAATTTTCAATAAATGTGATAATATCAGAAGCATCATCTTCAATTGATAAGAATTGACGACGAGTTGCAATTGCATCTAATTCGTCTATAAAAACAATACAAGGAGAAATTTCATGCGCTCTTGCGAAAAGTTTATGAATAGTACCAGCCCCTTTACCTCGCAATTTTGGATTTTGCAGTAAACCACCAGATTGTGTTACCACAGGTACTTTCGACTCTCCTGCAATTGCTTGAACAAATAACGTTTTTCCGGTACCCGGGGGTCCAATAAATAAAAATCCTTTTTTTTTTAAAAAATTTGGAAAAATTTCTGTATAAATATTAGATTTATTTTTTGATTTATTTTTTTTTACTATTTTATTAACAAATACGTAAAAATGAACAAAAGGATCGAGATTAGTTGTTAGAAGTCTTTTTGTCTTTAAAAACCATACCATTTCATATATCTTTATGATAATATATTTTAAACCTACAACATTTTTAAATTTTTTACTATGATTTCTAATACCCCGGTATCCTTTATTTCTTGGTGCCATTCCAAGTTCTTCTTTAATCCATTTTACATCATGTAAAATTCCTATATATTTTAAAACATTTATACATGATTCTATGATTTCTTTAGCGTACTTTGTATATAGATTTTTGAATATATGGATAAAAAGCCATCCGCTGCTAAAAAGGAATAATAATGCTAATGAATATTCATTAGTATATTCTCGCAATTCAAAAAATTCACGATTAAAAGGTAGTCCTACGTTTCTAAATATTGCAGATTGATTTGGTTTAGGCATCAGCGAGATAGAATCCAATTCTCCAGTTTCCTCGTTTTCGAGTTGAATATAATTTTCATTATTAAAATTAAATATTGGTATATTCGTTATTGAAAGTTCGTGAATATTTTTTGTTTTTACCATATCTGGGTATAAATAACCTGACATTCTACGTATTGAAGTATTTTTATAAATTGGTTGAGGAATTATTGGATTATAAAAAAATTTTTCTTGGTCTTCGCAAAAGAAATTAAAAAAATCATCAATTACTTGTTCGAAATCGGTTTTTTCGAAATACTCTCTTTCTTGTCTTTCTTTATAACTTTCAAAGTATAGCTGATCTTCTCTTTCTTTTTTAGTTTGTTTTTTTGCTACGGGATATGGATATGGTTTTTTAAATCTGGTTTTCATCCCTCTAAATATTCTATACAAACTTTTCTTAGGTTTATAATATAACAACTTACAAAAATAAGTTATTTCTGTATTTTCGTCTTCCTCTGTCATAAATTTTTCCCCAAATGACGGATATAATAAATTAGAAAAACCTATGTCTCCAAATAAACCCTCAAATAACTCATATAATTTTAATTTATCTGTTGAGCGTATAAATGATTTAATTTTACGAAATTGTTTTTTAAATTTTTCTTTACGTCTCGCTGCTATTGGATCTAGTATTTGATTCATTTTTTTTACGTTTTGAACTCGAAAAAAATATCTTTCTTTTTTTTGTCTTCTCTTGCTATTAAGAATAAGATATGGGAATTCTATTATTTTCGGTAAAATAGGTAAGTTCCGTCTAAAATATACAAAATTTGATGCACCTGGTCGTGATTCCAATAAATTTAACATGTTTTGCACAGTTGTCGTCGGATTTAGAATGTTAAATGATCCAGGTATAACAATTTGACTGTGACTTTGGCGTTGGCTTTGGCTTTGACTTTGTCTTTGACTTTGTTTGGACTCTTCTAAATCTTTAAGTAAATTTTTAAGACGGTTACGATTTTGAAAGTTTTCATCATTTTTCATAAGTTCAGCCTCTTTAATCCTAATCATTTTTTTAGCCTTTTCAAGAGCTTCATAATATTCTGGCAGCATAGAATAATATTCTGGCGACATAGTAGGCGGCTTTAGAGGAGGCGATAGAGTATAAAAGAATCGAATAGGTGGGGACTCCTCTTTTTTTTGATCTGTTTTTTCTGTTTCTGGTTCTAAAAAGAGTTGTTCAATCCTTTCAAGATCTTGAACAAGTTGTCTAATTATTTCTTGAGACGCTTCTTTTCGATTTCTTTCTGCTAAGTCTTGTTTAATCGCGTTAAGAAAGTGAATAAGTTTTCTAATCAGTTGTTGGGACTCGTTTTTTTGATCTGTTATTTGATCTATTGGGTGTGATAAATATTTATCAATCTTTTTAAGAATTTGAATAAGTTGTTTAACAGATTTTTGGAATTGTTCGTCTTTAATCGTTTTTTGAAACTGTTTTTGAACTTTAGATAAAGAAAACTTTGTATTGTCTGATAATTTTTGATACGTTACATTTGTAATTCTTAAAAGATAATCAATAGAATAATGAAAATAATATGAAATTTGATTTTTTGGTTTTAGTATAAATTGAAAATAATATGGAATTTGATTTTTTGGTTTTGGTATAAATTGAAAATAATATTTAGTTTTTTGGTGGTCCCAAAATATATCAGTTTCAAAATGTTTTAATATACGTTCAAATTTATCTTTTGGCCAGCTTCCATTAAAATCATCATATATAAACTTATTTAAAAAAGAAACTTGTACATCTTTTCCGTTTTTAAAATTTTCTTTTATCTTTAAAAGCATACCCGTATTTTTTAGAAACAATTCTCTTTGATTTTTTCGAAAATTCAAAAAATTTAAAATAAACAGAGTAACGTCTGAAGGAGAAAAAACTTTCTTAAATCTTCTACTATTGCATTCTTCGGGAAAAAGTTTCAATAACGATTGTTTAAATAGAAGTTCAGTTTTTTTTTTGGTTTTTTTATTCTTGATTTTCTTGTTAGTTTTTGGTTTACGATCTGATAGATACTTAATTATCTCAATTACGTTTTTATATTCGGTTTCTACATTTTTTTGTTGAAATGTGTTAAAAATCGCTTCTAGTAAATAATCTTCAGAATTTAGTATTTTATTGAAGTAATAATTTTCTCTTTGTTTTGCTAAAAGAGGAGAAGATTTACCAAAAAATTTATCGAATGTTCTTTGATTTGTATTGGCCTTATCCTTACACCACTCTTGGAAGGTTGTATGTTCTCTTAAATTTAAAGGTACATATTGACCAAAAAAGTTTACCAAAAAGTCATAATGATCATCAAAAAAAAACGGAGGATCAATATTTACAAAATCCATTCCTGATTCCTTTAACCTTCTTATATTTGCTTTAATTGAATTTAACTCTAAATCTTTAGGTAACTCTATAAATTTCTCCCCGTCTTTAGTCATTTTTATTATAAATCGCGTACTAAAATGTCCAGCATTCAGTTGGTCGTTTAAATCGTCTGTTTTCGTTGATTTAAAAAGTTTTTTAAACTCACGTACCTTTATTTCTTCTACAAGTAATTCTAAAAACTTATATAATGCTATAGAATGTTTTCTGTTAAAATTTAAATTTGAAGGGTTTTTTAAAAATGTAATATCGAAAATCGAACTAATAGGTTTTTTTGGAGGAAACTTGTTACGAAATTCCGCAAGATTTTTTGGAACTTCAGCCCTCATTTCTTCAATTCTTTTCCTAGCTTGTTCTAAACTAGATTTTCTATTACCCAGAATTTGAGCTTGTTGAGGTTTTTTTTTATTTTGAATTAAATGTAGTAATCGTTCTCCAGGAGAATGTTTTTTAGGATTGTCTTTAAATCCTTGTATTTTCAAAGGTATTCTATCTTCAATTACTTCAATTCTTTTCAGTTTTCGTGGGAGCTTTCTTGGTGGAAGTTTTGGAGGTAATTTTGATTCAAATTTTCGAAAAATTCTTGCATGCCAATCGCTTCTTAAAAAAATTTCATCCTTCGAACCTCTAGGATAAAAATCTACATATCCTCTTCCTTTTCCTACTTGTTTAAGTAATTTAAAAACGTGAAATTTTTTGTTAGGTATTTTTTGGTCTGAATAATTTTTATCCTTATAAAACAGCGGACGTTTTCCTATAGATGATTCATATCCAGAAACAAGTTTTGTATTTTTCCACATATCATATGCTTGTGGATATCTTTTTATTTTTGCTTTTTCTGCCGGTGTTTTTGATATTTTTTTTATATCTTTACCATAAATTGAATGTATAAAAGATTGTCCTGAATAATGAGTTTCAGGAATTCGAATATTACCTGGGAACGTATGATACGTTGTATATTTTTCTTTTTTTAGTTTTTTTAGTAATGCCTTTTTTTTTCTCCGATGCTCTTCGACTGCTCTGTTCCAACGTGCCGTTTCGCTTTTTATGTACGCTTGTATTTTTAGTTCATGTAAAAGTTTTTTTTTCGTTTTTAGGAGTTTTTGATATTTGGCAGTTAGTGGAAATTTAATAGCTATCATAAAATCCGCAGAAGCCCAATTCAGTGAATATGGGTATTGTAACTTTGTTTGGAAAAACAAGTTATTTCGGTCTTTCCCATAAAATTTCCATACTTTTGGGAATTCTCCTTGATCTTTATTTAATAATAAATTAATTTCATCGTCTTCATTAGCATTGTTTTCTTCATCTACTTTTGTTTTGATATAATTTTGATATTGAGGATAAACTTTTTGAATCATCTTATAGCATTTATCTAAATAATCTTCTTTTTTTGAATCTTTGATTTGGACTTCTTCAAGATCACCTTCATCCGCATTCCAGGATAATACTTTTCTATATTTTTCAATATCAAAATTATTGTCAGCATTCCAATACAAAAATGGTAATAAATCAATATAATAGTGTAAATCTGATATAATTGATTTTCCTCGATCCCGATAATTTTCGAGAATTGTTTTTTGTTCTTTTTTAAGTTCCGTATATAATATAAAATCCATTTGTTCAAAATTTCTATATAGATTTATAGTTTCTTTTTTTTTTTCTTTGTTAACAATTCGATTAAAAGTAAATGGATGGTTATAACTTTGATATCTTTGTGCGCGATCTTCTAAATATTCATAAAAATCAAAAAAATTTTGTTTTTTTTTAGACAATTTTTGATATAGTAATTCTGCTGCGTCTTCTCTTTTGTCAGATTGTTTTTGAAGTTGTGTAATGTTTTTTGATGATTGTAAAAAAGAAGTTTCAAATTTTTGTAGAATTTCGGTTTTTTTTTTTTTACTTAAAATAGGAAAATTTTGTATCATCGAAAAATCTTGATTATCCAAACTTACTCGAAAAACTCCAATTGATATTATAAGAATAGTTAAAAAAAATGCTAACCGATTAGTTTGTTGAATAGTTTGCTTTTTTAGTTTAGCTAAAGGTCTCCGAAAAAAATAAAACGTTTCAGAAATATCTTTTAAGATTAATAAAAGTTTTGTTTTAGTCATAAATTTAATTATGTTTTGATTTTTTGAAATATCATAACATAAAAAATTTTTTTGTCAAATTTATTTCTGTTTAACGAATTTATCTCTATTTAACGACTTTATTTCTATTGAATTTCTATTGAACGACCTTATTTTTATTGAACGAATTTATTTCTGTTTAACAAATTTATCTCTGTTTAACGACTTTATTTACGTTCAGAAAGGCTGACTGGATTGAGAAAATGCCTTTTGAAAAGATTATAGATTATGAATCAAAAAAATAAATGCTTTAGGTGAATACCTAAGGACTCAAAGATGATGAAGGGCGCATAAACCTGCGATAATTTCTAAGAAGTTGAAAAAAAACATTGATCTAGAAGTTCCCTAATAGAGCAATCTTTAAAACTGCTGAAAAAATTCATAAATCAGTAAGAAATAACTTAGTGAATTGAAACATCTTAGTAACTAAAGGAAAAAAAAGCAAACGCGATTTCCTAAGTAGCGGCGAGCGAAACGGAATTAGTCTAAACTGATTAATTCAGGGTTGTGGGAAGTTCAAATAAAAAAGAAAGTTTAAGCAGCTGAAACCTGCACCATAGATGGTGAAAGTCCAGTTTTCTATCTTCTAGAACCATATCCCGAGTAGCTTGGGACACGTGAAATCCCTTGTGAATCAACGAGGACCACCTCGTAAGACTAAATACTCTTGAGTCACTGATAGCGAAGAGTACCGTGAGGGAAAGGTGAAAAAGAATCCCTAGAGGGAAGTGAAATAGATTATGAAACCTAAAGCAATCAATCTGTGGGAGATAAATAATATTGACCGCATGCCTGTTGAAGAATGAGCCGGCGACTTATAATTTTTGGCATGGTTAAAGAAACTTTCTGTAGCCAGAGTGAAAACAAGTCTAAATAGGGCGTTAAAAATGTCATAAATTATAGACCCGAACCCGAGTGATCTAACCATGACCAGGAAGAAACTAAGGTGAAACTTAGTGGATGTCCGAACCGACCGATGTTGAAAAATCGACGGATGAGTTGTGGTTAGCGGTGAAATGCTAATCGAACTCGGAGCTAGCTGGTTCTCCCCGAAATGCGTTTAGGCGCAGCAATTATCGATGCACTGTTAAGGGGTAGAGCACTGTTTCGGTACGGGCCAATAAAATGGTACTAAATTGTCACAAACTCCGAATACTTAACAGAAGTTTGCCGAAAATTGGTGAGACTTTGGGGGATAAGCTCCAAAGTCAAAAGGGAAACAGCCCAGATCATCAGCTAAGGCCCCTAAATAATAGCTAAGTGGTAAAGGAAGTTTCAACGCAAAAACAACCAGAAGGTTCGCTTAGAAGCAGCTATCCTTGAAAGAATGCGTAATAGCTCACTGGTAAGACAGCGCAGATGCACCGAAAATGTACGGGACTAAGCTATTTGCCGAAGCTATGAGAGACTTTTAATAAAAGTCTCGGTAGGGGAGCGTTCTGTTTGAGGTGAAGACTCGTTGAAAAAAAGATTGGATCAAACAGAAGTGAGAATGTCGGCTTGAGTAACGAAAACATTGGTGAGAATCCAATGCCCCGAAAACCTAAGGTTTCCTCTACAAGGCTCGTCCGTGGAGGGTTAGTCAGGACCTAAGATAAGGCCGAAAAGCGTAATCGATGGAAAACAGGCAAATATTCCTGTACTTATTTAAATTTAGTGACAAATGACGAAGAAGGCAATCCCTAAGTAATTACGAATGGTTGTAATGGAAATGTCCAACATATGGTTAAAAAAAAAAAATTTTAGCTGTTTAGTATGAAGGCATAAACCGACAGTTTCTTTTTTTTTAATATTAAGAATTGTTAATTAGAGTTTTGTCAAACTTCCAAGAAAAGTTTGAAACACTTTATAATTTAAATAACCTGTACCTGAAACCAACACAGGTAGGTGGGTTGAGTATACTCAGGGGCGCGAGGGAACTCTCTCTAAGGAACTCGGCAAAATAGCCCCGTAACTTCGGGAGAAGGGGTACCTCTAGAAATAGAGGTCGCAGTGAAATGACTCTTTGAACTGTTTATCAAAAACATAAGTTTCCGCGAAGTCGTAAGACAATGTATGGGAGCTGACGCCTGCCCAGTGCCGTAAGGTTAAAGAAATTGGTTAAATGCTAATAACTGAAGCCCCGGTGAACGGCGGCCGTAACTCTGACGGTCCTAAGGTAGCGAAATTCCTTGTCACGTAAGTTGTGACCCGCACGAAAGGCGTAATCAAAAGAGTACTGTCTCGGAGAGAGGCTCGGTGAAATAGACATGTTCGTGAAGATGCGAACTTCTAATAGTAAGACAGAAAGACCCCGGAAGCTTGACTGTATCTTGATATTGGCTTCCAGTTGTTCTTGCGCAGTTTAGGTGGGAGGCTAAGAAATTAAGTTTGCGGATTTAGTTGAGCCGTCTGTGAGAGACCACTCTTTAACAACTAGAATTCTAAAAGTGTTTCCTTTCAACAGGACACTTGACAGTGTTAGGTGGGCAGTTTTTTTGGGGCGAAAACCTAATTTTTTGGGGTCTTTATATAGTAATGTATAAATAAACTTTGAGCTATATGCTGGAATCTCCGTATCTGAGTCTTAAAATATCGTTACATTTATAGGATAAAAGAATGAAAGATCGATAATGTTTTTTCCCTATTGGAATAAATAAAATACATCGAAAGCGGACAATCAGCAGGGAAGTCACAAAATATGTTGATCCCTCAACGACTATACGCTCGATTTCTTAAACAAAGAAAAAGATAGAGTCTAAACTGTCTGGAAACAGAAAGATGCAAATCATTTGCATATCTTAAATCTTAAAAAAAAAAAAAACAGTACTGAGCACTAGTATTCAAAAACTTAAGATTAAGAAAATTGCCTAAAAAGTAACGGAGGTTCACAAAGGTTTCCTCAAACTGGACGGAAATCAGTTTTTGAGTATAAAGGCAAAAGGAAGCTTGACTGCAAGACTGATAAGTCGAGCAGAGGCGAAAGCCGGTCTTAATGATCCGACGGTATACCTTGTGGAAGGGCCGTCGCACAAAAGATAAAAGTTACTCCGGGGATATACTTGTCCCCCTTTGTGATGACACATTGTAAAAAACTAGGTGAATTGCAAGAAAACTAAGTCTTTTGAGATGAGATATGTTAACTTGCAGCGAAGCTTATTGAAAGAAGAATGTCAATTTAGTAAATAAGAACGTTCAACGACTAGAGTTTTCTCGATCTTCAACTAGAAAACTCCACGAGCGCCTAGCAACTTTTTAAACAAAGTTGATGACATAGTCTGAACTTTATGGAAACATAAAGATGTTAAAGATAAAGAGCTTTAACGATAACAATTTGAACAGGCTCATCTTCCCCAAGAGTTCACATCGACGGGAAGGTTTGGCACCTCGATGTCGATTTTCGCAACCTGGGGCGGTAGTACGTCCCAAGGGTTGGGCTGTTCGCCCATTAAAGCGAAACACGAGTTGGGTTTGTTCTGAGCTCAACTTCTTCCGACTAATTTTTAGGAAGTCTTAAAAAAAGAATAAATTTAACTATATGCGGGAACATCTTCAAAAAATGACACTTACATTCCAATCAATCCTTATAAGTAAAAATAGTGCTTACACGGAGACAATCCGCAGGAAACAAAATAGGATCCTCAGAGACTACATGTTAAACAATCAATTCTGATTGAAGGTATAGTCCGAACCACATTTCAAAGTGTGGATTATTTTTTGTCAGAACGTCGTGAATGTCTCGCGACCCCGCAAAGTGATTTGCGAGAAAAATTTGCCTCATATCGGTGAAACCCTTTCAAAAAAGTGGTAACCCCGAGGGAAGTCAACTATTATGTTTAATAAAAAACACAAAAAATGGAAAAAGCTTAATATAAAATCCTCAGAGACTAGAAAGAATATTCAAATATCACAAGAGTTACGAGATATTTTCCATGGTTATATCATGTCCAATAATTGGATGAATCAAAGTACTAAACAGAAACGCCTATTTGTTAAATGGCTCTACGAAAAATTTAAAATACCTCTAAAAATAAAAAATACCCAAGATATTTGTGAAAGCTTTCGAAGTATGTGGTATAATGGAAAACGAAAAAGTTTACCCTCCACTATAGCTTGTTTTTTTAGTATTCCTTTCGTGACTTTATGGTTCGCTGGGAATGGCACCAAAATTAGTACTAAACAACATAGCATAAAATTTGAAGTAACTTATTGGACCCGAAAAGAAAGAATGCTATTAAAACAATTATTCAAAACTCGATTCAATATAAATGTAAAAATTTTACGAGCAGGGATATCCAAATGGATCCTGGTTATTGGTGGTAGAGAATATAGTAAATTTCGAACTATTATTACTCAAATAGATTTAATCCCTCGTTTTTTCCCACAGAAATTATATAAAAAATAGTTTGACCCCGTAACGACTTTGGATTCAAATCCAAATAATTTGGATTCAAGATAGTCATCCATCCTTATTAACTAAGTAACGATGATTATAAGACGGCAACTCTTTTTCAACAATCGTAAATGAAAAAGATGAAGATATAGTCTTTAATTTTTAAAGAGACAGTTTGGTCCATATCTGCTATTAGCGATAGAATATTGAGAGAATTTTTCCATAATACGAGAGGACTTGGAAGAACATACCACTAGTGTACCAGTTCTTACACCTATAGGAAACGCTGGGTAGCTATGTATGGAGAAGAGTACCGCTGAAAGCATCTAAGTGAGAAGCTCACCTCAAGATGAATATTCTCTAAAAAGACTCCGGCAAGATCAGCCGGTAGATAGGTTTCAAGTAGAAGATTTGTAAAAATTTCAGCTAAGAAATACTAATGGTCGATTGTTTTTGATTCTACCGAAATATTCTCGAAATATTCTAGTGTCTATACGAAATTGGAAACACTTCAATTCTTGTTGAAATTTTAAGTTTTTACTTCTTTAAATGAATACAAGTCTTTTTTTTGCCTTTCCGAATTTGAAAGTGCAACAATTTCGGGGTTTTATATACTGCAAGGGCTGCTTTGTGGAAAAAAAACCTGATGCTAGAAGGGGGGGGGTATGGCGGAATTGGTAGACGCTGCAGACTTGAGACTTGGATAATTGAGCCTTTTTTAAAAAATTAAAAAAGTGAAAGCTCTCAAATTCAGAGAATCGATAAAGAAACCCTGAGCCAATTCTTTTGCCATATATAGCAAAGAAAGGTGCAGAGACTCGACGGGAGCTATTTTAAAAAATAAACATTTTTGAGAATAAAGATAGAGTCCATATTCTTTGAATATGAAAATTTGTTGGTTCTTTGAACCATGAGGGTTCAAGTCCCTCTATCCCCAATAAATAAAATATAAAATAAAAATTAGATAAAGATTGGGTCGATTCCCGAGGGGTTAAAGGGGGCGGATTGTAAATCCGCTGGCAATGCCTTCACTGGTTCAAATCCAGTTCGACCCATTAGATTTTACATTGGAAAGGTGTCAGAGTGGTTTAATGTATCAGTTTTGAAAACTGTCGTAGCTCAAAAACTACCGGGGGTTCGAATCCCCCCCTTTCCTTTAAAAATTAATCATTAATCTGAAATTAATCATTAATTTTTTCAAACAACAATTTTAAGATTAATTCCTATAAAGACTGCTCCCTAGTCTTAAAGCAAAAAATCCATCAATAAGTGCAATAAAAAGAGCAATAAAGATTTGACTTTCTGTAATAAACATATATATTTTATTTAAAACTTACCGAAGCTTGCCAAACAAAAGCTAGAAGAAAAAAGAGTATTGGAATAATTGGCAAAATATTAATTAATGGGCTAAAAATAGCATATGCCTCCGGCAATTTTAATAACATAAAATTTAATTTTCATGTTCTTCAAAAGGGTCTCGGAGTTTTTTTGAAGGGGGCCCAAACCCTATATAAATAGAATAACCAGTAATACTGAGTAAAAAACACCATAAAAAAACAGCTAAAAGAACTGTTTGATTTTCTTCCATATACCCTTGTAATAGAACTTTTATAAATAACTTTGCGGGGATAGGATTTGAACCTATGGCCTTGAGATTATGAGCCTCACGAGCTACCAAACTGCTCTACCCCGCAGCAATTTCAGTTAAAGAGTAATTACATTTATTCAACCATAGCTTGATAAACTATAACTGTAGATGGCGAAATTCGATTTAAATAACGAAAAATCCAATATTTAAAGATAGTATCTAAAAAAACGGGAAATGTAGAAATAAAAAAAAAAATATAATTTGGATTTTGATAAATTTGAAATCCAAAATGTTCGAAAATATATTGTAGAAAAATTTCCCAACTTTTAGAAGAATGAAATCCAACAAATAAATCTAAAAAAAATATAATAAAAAAACACTTTATTGTTTCATTTAAATTTAATAATGATTCAATAAAACAAGTTTTTAAAACGAGTAGTTGTGGATTTAAAAACACCACGAGAATACCAAAAAATAATAATGTAGTAAAATCTAAAATCCAATTTGTAATAATTAATAAACTTTGTTCATTATAAAAATTAGCACATTTGAGAAAATAATCTTGATAAATTGTTTTTAAATCATTATTTTCAAGAAATTTCCTCGGCTTGACCTTGTCAAAGTCAAGCAGAAGATATTGCCGAATTTTTGAAGATTGAAAAAATGTTTCAAAGTAAAATTGTTGTGAAAATATTTGAATTTGAGCAAACGCTCGTTGTTGTTGATTAGAATTTATAAATATTCTTGGAGATTCTAAAAAAATATCTAGAATAAAAAATTTAAAAAAAAAATAAAAAATCCAAGGACAAACGATTAATAAAAAAAAACATTGAAACGAAGCAATTAAAATATAACGAGAAATACGAAATTCATAAATAGCGAATAAATCGCTTTTTAAACCTATTTGTTTTGAAAAACGTTGAAGTGTTCGAACAATTGATCTTGGAAGAAATTCAATTTGTTCCATATTTTTAGGTCACAACCTTGAGTCGTGCTTGAGCTCGTTTTAAGGCAAAATTCGCATAAACTTTTTGTTTGGAATTTGTTGCCTGAGAAAAGAGCTGTCGAGCAGATTCAAAACACTGTAACGCTTCTTGAAGATCAATCGTATTAGCGCTTTCTGCTTCGTTTACTAAAATTGTAATATTATTTTGAAGAATTAAAGCAAAACCTCCCATAAGAGCAATTGATGTCCAAGTATTTTGTGATCGATAGAAAAGAACCCCGATATCTAAAGCAGTAATCAAAGGAGCATGATCAGTCAATACCCCAATTTGACCTATATTGGTTGGTAAAATAATCTCATCCCCTTGAGCATTCAAAAAAATGCGATCTGGTGTAATAATATTAAATTGAACAGTCATGAAAAAAATAGATTATTTTTTTTTATTTAATTCAACAGCTTTTTCAATGGCTTCATCAATATTTCCAACAAGATAAAAAGCTTGTTCCGGTAAGTCATCTAACTGACCAGAAAGAATCATATCAAATCCACGAATTGTTTCCGTTAAACTAACATATTTTCCTGGAGAACCTGTAAACACTTCAGCAACAAAAAAAGGTTGAGATAGAAAACGTTCTATTTTTCGAGCACGTGCTACAATTAAACGATCTTCTTCGGAAAGTTCATCTAAACCTAAGATGGCAATTATATCTTGTAATTCTTTATATCTTTGAAGAGTTTTTTGAACATTTTGAGCACAAGAATAATGCTTTTCTCCAACAATCCAGGGTTGAAGCATTGTTGATGTAGAATCTAAAGGATCAACTGCAGGATAAATACCCTTGGAAGCTAAATTTCTCGATAGAACAGTTGTTGCGTCCAAATGAGCAAACGTGGTTGCTGGAGCAGGATCAGTTAAATCGTCCGCTGGCACATAAATTGCTTGGATAGAGGTAATAGATCCATCTTTTGTAGAAGTAATTCGTTCTTGTAAACGACCCATTTCTGAAGCAAGAGTTGGTTGATAACCTACAGCCGAAGGCATACGTCCTAAAAGGGCAGAAACTTCAGAACCTGCTTGCACAAAACGAAAAATATTATCAATAAATAATAATACATCCTGTTTTTGTATATCACGGAAAAATTCAGCTAAAGTTAAAGCCGTTAAACCTACACGCATACGAGCTCCTGGAGGTTCATTCATTTGTCCATAAACTAAAGTAACTTTAGATTCACTAAGATTATCTTCATTAATTACTTTTGATTCTTTCATTTCCATATAAAGATCATTTCCTTCCCGTGTACGTTCACCTACTCCACCAAAAACAGAAACTCCACCATGTGCTTTTGCTATATTATTAATTAATTCCATAATTAAAACAGTCTTTCCAACACCAGCTCCACCAAATAAACCAATTTTTCCACCTCGACGATAAGGTGCAAGCAAATCAACTACTTTAATACCAGTTTCAAAAATACTTAATGTAGTTTCAAGATTAATAAAAGCTGGAGCTTCTCGATGAATAGAAAACCGTGTTGAACTTTCAACAACACCTAAATTATCAATAGGTTCACCAAGAACATTAAATATTCGACCTAAAGTTATTTGACCTACAGGAACACTAATCGGTTTTCCTGTATCAATTACAGACATTCCTCGCATTAAACCATCAGTTCCGCTCATAGAAATAGCACGTACACAGTGGTCTCCTAAAAGTTGTTGAACTTCACAAATAACTTCATTAGTAGAGGTTTGAACACATAATGCGTTGTAAATATTAGGCATTTGTCCTGCTTGAAAAGCAATGTCTAAAACAGGACCAATTATTTGTGTAATCTTTCCATTATTTTGCATTTTGAAGAAATTATTATTAAAAAAATTTCAATAAAACTTTTGAATTAAATTGATTTTAAAATACTCTAAATTTTAACAAGTTTTTTGACTATTGTCTAGAATATTTTAAAATTAAAAGTATAAAACAAAGAGCTCATCGTCTAATGGATAAGACAGCAACCTTCTAAGTTGTTAATGAAGGTTCAATTCCTTCTGAGCCCAAGTTTTCAAGTTTAATAAATTAAATAATGTCAAAAAAAGCTTTAATAGAACGTCAACGAAAACGTGAATTTTTAGTAAAAAAATACAATCTTCGAAGAAAAAAATTTCAAGAAAAAATAAAGGAAGAAACTTCACTCCAAAAAAAATTTATATTTCAACAAAAATTGCAAAAATTGCCAAAAGATAGTTCTTATGTTCGATTACATAATCGATGTTTATTATCAGGTCGTCCAAAAGGTTTTTTTCGAGATTTTCAACTTTCAAGACAGTTTTTACGTGAAATGGCGTTAATGGGGTTTTTACCAGGTGTCCAAAAAGCATCCTGGTAAAATAAAAAAAGTATTAGTTTAATTGTGTTTTCAATGAATTTTACCTTATGGAAAATAGAAATTCAAAAATTTATGATTGGTTTGAATCACGTCTTGAAATCCAAGCCATTGCAGATGATGTAACAAGTAAATACGTTCCACCCCATGTAAATATTTTTTATTGTTTTGGTGGAATTACTTTTACTTTATTTTTAGTGCAAGTTGCTACAGGTTTTGCAATGACTTTCTATTATAGACCAACTGTAGCAGAAGCGTTTTCATCGGTGGAATATTTAATGACTCAGGTAAATTTTGGTTGGCTAATTCGATCAATTCATCGATGGTCTGCTAGTATGATGGTTTTGATGATGATTTTACATGTTTTTCGTGTTTATTTAACTGGAGGATTTAAAAAACCACGTGAACTTACTTGGGTTACAGGTGTTTTAATGGCCGTGTGTACAGTTTCTTTTGGAGTAACTGGATATTCCCTACCCTGGGATCAAGTAGGTTATTGGGCTGTAAAAATTGTTACTGGAGTTCCTGATGCATTACCTTTTATAGGTGGTTTTATTGTTGAACTCTTACGTGGTGGGGTTGGTGTTGGACAAGCTACTCTAACTCGATTTTATAGCTTACATACGTTTTTATTACCTTTATTTACCGCTGTTTTTATGTTAATGCATTTCCTTATGATTCGTAAACAAGGCATTTCTGGACCACTTTAAAAAATTAAAATTCTTTATTTATGGCTGTTACAAAAAAACCAGATTTATCAGATCCGTTTTTACGTTCAAAATTAGCAAAAGGTATGGGACATCATTATTATGGTGAACCTGCTTGGCCTAATGAACTACTTTATATTTTCCCTGTTTGTATCATTGGTACTTTCGCTTGTGTAATTGGTCTAGCGATTCTCGATTTAGCCGTTATCGGTGAACCTGCAAATCCTTTTGCTACTCCATTAGAAATTTTACCTGAATGGTACTTTTATCCTGTTTTTCAAATACTTAGAACTGTTCCTAATAAGCTACTTGGAGTTTTGCTGATGACTGCTGTGCCATTAGGATTATTAACAGTTCCTTTTATAGAAAATATTAATAAATTCCAAAATCCTTTTCGTCGACCTGTTGCAACAACAGTGTTTTTTATTGGTACTGTTCTATCAGTTTGGCTTGGTATTGGAGCAACATTACCTATTGATATTTCTTTAACACTCGGACTCTTTTAGTAGAGTGAGTGTTATTAAGTGTTAACATACACACTCTAAATTTATTAGTTTAAATAAAAATACATATCCTATTAAATTTATAATATAAATATATTTGAGTTTAAAATATTAAAATGGTAAAAATCATTATTTTATAAATAGGGAATTCATTAAAAATGGGTGTTTAAACCTAAATTCTGAACAGCTGATCTAATATTGAGGTTTTATTTAGTTAGTGACTCCTAGTAAAGAGTTTTCCATAAATTTTGGAATATTGTTTCGATTTAAATATCCAGATTTGAATTAATTCGATTTAATATAAATATAGATAATACTTCTTAACCAATAGTTTTAAAATTGTTCCTAGTATTTGATTTTTGCTTTACAATAAATAGAATTGGAAATGAATTATTTATGACCAACGTTGTCCATTGGAGAGTTAAGTTAATATTTTTAAAAAATATTTATAATATATTTCAAAAATATATGATTGTGAAAAAACTGAAAATAAATTCTTTTATTGTGCCGACATTGAACCTTCAAGGAATATCGAGGCGCCAACGATTAGAGATGATAAAAACAAGGGAAATCCCTTATTATGGTCTTTTAGAAACAGAAACTCCTTCTTTTAAATCTACCCGGGTGGATTCCAGTGTTACTATTATTGATAAACTTATATCACTGCTTATTGAAAGTCCTCCATCGCCTATTACTGTTTTTTTATGTTTATATTTGGCTTTTTTCTTTATGTTCATTAGTTGGATTATCAAAAAAATTTGTGAACTTATAGATTCTTTTTTAGTTAGATTATAGAAAAAGCAACTAGATGTAAACAAATTCACAAAAGCGGTAAAAATCTATTTGTGATAAATCTAAACAAACCAAAATTTAACACAATATTTTTGAAGGAAATTTATCTGTATATTCTAGATAAAGAACTTTAATTTTTTAATTAATAAAAAGTTGTTTATGGTAGGAATTCATTGGTTCAATATGTTTTTTACTCAAAACTTTTTGGTAAAAATCAATGGCGAATTTTAATCTATATTCTTTATTTTTATAGGTTAATAAAATTTATATTAACTTTATTTTGTTATGATATCTTATTTAAATATATAAAATTCTATTTAAGATTTAAAATATGGTTAGAAACATTTTCTGTAAAACAATCAAAATTTTCTTTTTATAAGATATTTCGTTAAACATGCGCCTATATTATTCATCAATGAATAAAAATATTAAAAGCATCCTATCTTTTAAGAAGTATTTTTTTTAGTACTATAGCTATACTTTGTTTGTTTTAAGTTTTTCACAAACCAGATTTCAACCTACATATATAAAGCTCTACTAAAAATATGAATAAAGCTTTTCGGGACTCATTGATTTAAATATTAAAAAATAAAAATGTTTGAAACTAATCAAAAAAAAATAGCTTTAAAATATTTACTTGTAGAATTAAATCTTTTATTTAATTGTATAAATATAAAAAGAGATAAAGTAAGTTTCTTACAAAAAAATCTTACAATATCTCCAGCAATTATTCGATCAATTGAACTTTCAGGTGAAATAATGACTGAGCAAAATCTACAAGATGGAAATAAGCTATATCAAATCACTCTTCTTGATATAAGCACTATAATGATACTGGATATACGGGTGGGTGATATTGTAAGTATAACAAGTGAATTTAATTTGGATTATCAACAAATTGTGGATATTCATTACGAAAAACGGTGTTCAAACATCAAAGAATCAATAATAATACCTAAGATTCTCGCTAAAAAACTAAATTATTATTTTAATATATTTAATATTAAAAATGTATTATCAACGGAGCTGGAAAATTTAATAAAGCTTGGTTTCATACGTAACATTTTTGATTTATATAAAATTTTAGATATTTTTTTGACAGTTATAAAAGAACAACCCCAAACCAGAAATAAATGGACACAAATTCTAAAAAAAAAATCTATTGAAGACATTTATCAAATCCGTACGACAGAATTTCAAAAACAATGGATTAGGAATTTATTTCTAGCAAAAAATATTAGTTCTTAATCAAATTCAGTATTAATTATTATTTCATTTTTGTTTAATTAATGAGATTATTTTGTATCTTACTTTAATTTTTATCTAAAAATATATTTCAAAAATCGAAATATATTTTTAGATAAAAATTTAACATCAACTAACTAAGCATTAATTGAAGGTGCTTCAACAGAAGCTAAATCTAATGGGAAGTTGTGAGCGTTACGTTCATGCATTACTTCCATTCCTAAATTTGCACGGTTGATAATATCTGCCCATGTATTAAGAACGCGACCATGTGAATCAACAATTGATTGATTAAAATTAAATCCATTAAGATTAAATGCCATAACCGAAATACCTAATGAAGTAAACCAAATACATACAACAGGCCATACAGCTAAGAAAAAGTGTAAAGAACGTGAGTTATTAAATGAAGCAAATTGAAAAATTAATCTTCCAAAATACCCATGTGCCGCTACAATATTGTATGTTTCTTCTTCTTGACCAAATCGGTATCCTGCATTTGTAGATTCGTTTTCATTTGTTTCTCTGATTAATGATGAAGTTACTAATGAACCATGCATAGCAGAGAATAATGAACCACCAAAAACACCAGCAACACCTAACATATGGAATGGGTGCATAAGGATATTGTGTTCAGCTTGGAAAACGATCATAAAATTAAATGTACCTGAAATACCTAATGGCATACCATCAGAAAAAGAGCCTTGCCCAATAGGATAAACTAAAAATACTGCCGCTGCTGCAGCTACCGGTGCGGAATATGCTACTGAAATCCAAGGACGCATTCCTAAACGGAATGAAAGTTCCCATTCACGACCCATATAGCAGCAAACACCTAACAAAAAATGACAAACAATTAATTCGTAAGGTCCTCCATTATAAAGCCATTCCTCTAGAGAGGCCGCTTCCCAAATAGGGTAGAAGTGAAGTCCGATTGCATTTGATGTAGGAACTACAGCCCCAGATATGATATTATTACCGTAAATCAAAGAGCCTGATACAGGTTCACGAATTCCATCGATATCTACTGGTGGAGCTGCCACAAAAGCAATAATAAAAACAGAAGTTGCTGTTAGTAAAGTTGGGATCATAAGTGTTCCAAACCAACCAATATAAAGTCGGTTATTAGTACTTGTAATCCATTTGCAAAAACGTCCCCAAAAAGTTTCTGTTGAACGATTTCGTAATAAAGCTGTCATAGTTAGTTGTTTATGTTAATTAGATAAAGATCTATGTTTTTCATAGGTTTCATTTTCTCATAAATGTTAATGTTTCAGTTGATTTTATTTTTGAATTTTTAAAGAATATAAAATCAAAATTTAGTTAATAAAAATCGAAAATATTATTAGATTTGATTTTATAAAAATTTTTGTTTAATTTACTTTTAAAAATCATTTTTATTTTATGTATAAATTATCTTTTTTATCAACTCCAAAATTTAAATCAATGGTAACCACTAGCTCGTTCAAAAACATGGAACAAAGGATTCTCGACGAAGAGGTTCGGCCTATTTTTCCTTTTACAGCAATTATTGGCCAGGATGAAATGAAATTATCTTTAATTCTTAATATAATTGATCCCAAAATCGGAGGTGTAATCATTATGGGAGATCGTGGAACTGGTAAATCAACAACGATACGCGCTTTAGTTGATTTATTACCTGAAATCACAGTTGTTTCAGATGATCTTTTTAATTCCGATCCAGACGATCCCGAAAGTATGAGTGATTTTGTTCGGGAAAAATTCAAAAATAATGAACCGCTTTTAACAAAAAAAAAAAAAATTGCAATGGTTGATTTACCTTTAGGTGCAACTGAAGATCGTGTTTGTGGCACAATTGATTTAGAAAAAGCTTTAGTAGAAGGTAAAAAAGCTTTTGAACCAGGACTTTTAGCACAAGCAAATAGAGGAATTTTATATGTAGACGAAGTAAACTTACTGGATGATCATTTAGTTGATGTCTTATTGGATGCTGCAGCTTCTGGATGGAATACAGTCGAAAGAGAAGGCATTTCAATAAGTCATCCTGCACGTTTTATTCTTATTGGTTCAGGAAATCCTGAGGAAGGTGAACTACGACCTCAATTATTAGATCGATTTGGTTTTTATACTCAAGTAAGCACAATTCAAGACCCTGAATTACGAGTAAAAATTGTTGAACAAAGAGCAGCTTTTGATGAATCACCTATATTATTTCGAAAAAAATATCAAATACAACAAGAAAAGTTGATCAATTTATTAATAGCAGCTCGACAGCATTTAAATACAGTTCAAATAAGCTCGGAATTACGAATTCAAATATCACAAGTTTGTGCTCAATTAAATATTGATGGATTACGAGGTGATATTGTGATAAATAGAGCTTCCAAGGCATTTGCCTGTTTTGAAGGTCGTCAACAAGTTATAATGGAAGATATTTTACGTGTAATTCCTTTATGTTTATGTCATAGACTTCGCAACGATCCTTTAGAACAAATAGATTCTGGAGAAAAAGTTCTTGAAACTTTTCATAAAGTGTTTGATCTTTAATTAAGCAAAGTGGGATTTGAACCCACCACCTTATGTTTCGGAAACATAAACTCTATCCACTGAGTTATTTGCTTATCAATTTCGAATAAATGAAGTTTAATGAAATTAAACGTTATCCTATTTCTGGCTCACGTCGCTTGAGTAATTTTTTATGGGCTATTGTTTTGTTTTTTGGATCAAGTGGTTTTTTACTAACAGGTTTTTTATGTTATTTTAATAAATCTACTTTTGATATTCAATTTTTTCCACAAGGTTTGATTATGGTTTTTTATGGATTTTTAGGTTTTTTTTTAAGCCTTTATCTTGGATTAATTATTTTTTTGGGACTGGGAAGTGGATTTAATGAATTTAATAAACGTGATGCTTATATAAGAATTTTTCGTTGGGGATTTCCAGGAAAAAATCGACGAATGGATTTTTATTATGCCTGGAAAGATATTTTAGGTCTTCGTGTGGAGAGAAATTCACAATATATTCTTTTTTTACAAGTTCGGGGAAAAAAAGAAATTCCTTTAACACATATAGAAGATCCTCTTACCTTTGAACAAATTGAAAAACAAGCATCTTCACTTGCAAAGTTTTTACAAGTTTCCTTGTTTTAACTACTGAAATGTAACTTCTCGGTTACATTTCAGTAATTCTTTCTCTAAATTTTTTTGAATAATCTTCTACACATTGTTTTAGTAAATTAGCTGTAGTTTCGTCATCTAAAGTTTTTGTCTTCTCCAAAGTTTCTGAATATTTTGTATTTACTAAAAATTGTCGTAAACCAATTAAATAAGAACGAATTTTTTCAATAGGTATATTATCAATATATCCGTTTGTACCTGCATAAATAGTAGCTACTTGTTCGGAAAGTGATAAAGGTGAAGCTTGGGGTTGTTTTAATAATTCCCGTAATCTTTCTCCACGAGCTAATTGATTTTGTGTCGTTTGATCTAAGTCAGAAGAAAACTGAGAAAATGCTTCAAGTTCTGCAAATTGTGCCAATTCTAATTTTAGTTGACCAGCAACTTTTTTCATAGCTTTTGATTGTGCAGCAGAACCTACTCTGGAAACTGAAATACCTATATTAATCGCTGGTCGAATTCCACTATTAAAAATATCGGCAGATAAAAAAATCTGTCCATCTGTAATAGAGATAACATTTGTAGGTATATATGCAGAAACATCTCCTTCTTGTGTTTCAACAATAGGTAAAGCAGTCATACTCCCACCCCCCATTTGATCATTTAATTTCGCAGCACGTTCGAGAAGACGAGAATGTAAGTAAAAAACATCTCCAGGAAACGCTTCCCGCCCAGGTGGTCTTCTTAAAAGCAAAGACATTTCCCGATAAGCTTGGGCTTGTTTTGAAAGATCATCATAAATAACTAATGTGTGTTGTCCTCGATACATAAAATATTCAGCAAGCGTTGCTCCGGTATATGGTGCTAAATATTGTAATGTTGCAGGAGTATCTGCAGTTGCTGTAACAATTATTGTATAATCCATGGCTCCTTGTTTTTTGAGAGTAGAAACCACTTGAGCGACTGAAGATGCTTTTTGTCCAATAGCAACATACACACAAAAAACAGATTTCCCTTTTTGATTTAAAATTGTATCAACTGCTATGGCAGTTTTGCCTGTTTGTCGATCACCAATAATAAGTTCTCGTTGGCCTTTTCCAATAGGAATCATAGAATCAATAGCAACAAGCCCTGTTTCTAAAGATTCAAACACCGATTTACGAGCAATAATACCTGGAGCAGAAGATTCTAAAAGACGAGATTCTTCAGAGAGAATTTCCCCTTGCCCATCAATGGGACGAGCAAGAGGATCAACAATACGTCCTAAAAAATCAGAACCTACAGGAATTTGAGCAATACGCCCAGTAGCACGAACAATACTTCCTTCTTGAATATTTGTTCCTTGACCCATCATAACTGCTCCAACATTTCTCGACTCTAAATTCAAAGCGATACCAATGGTGCCATCAGCGAATTCAAGCAATTCACCGGCCATGGCTTCATTTAAACCGTAAATTCTAGCAATACCGTCACCAATTTGAAAAACAGTACCTATACTTTCAATTTTAAATTTTTTTTTATAATTTGATATTTGCTTACGAATAATACTACTAATTTCATCTGGTTGTATTTTAGCCATACTTTTTTTGGTAAAAAAAGTCTATAAAAATTCAGGGTTTATTTAAAACTTTTTAAATTTTTCGACTGACCAAAAACTTACTGCTTTTTTAATAGCTTCATTAAAATTGTCTTTAAGTTTTTGGTCAACTTTCCGCAGCGTAGAATCAACAACTTCTTGTGAAATTTGTTTACGAATTTGTCGTCGTTGAAAGTCAATTGTCGATTTTTGTGATTCTTCTAATTTTTGAAGATCTGTCGATATTTGATTTTGATATTGTTTTTTTTGTTGTTTTATCGATTCGTCTGATTGTCGCTGAATTTCTGATACTTCGTCAGATATTTTTTCAATTTTTGTTTGTACATCTAATAAATTTTGTTGTACCTTTATAGCCCTTCTTTTGGACTGTTGCAAATTCTTAAAAATTGATTTTTGACGTTTCGATAATAATGACTTAACGGTGTTACCTACAAAAAAAATAACAATAAAAATAACAACTAATTTTTCTTTAAGAAAATAAGAACTGTATGTGCACTTTTCAGCGCGTACAGCTCAAGTGTTTATTTTATTTAAACAATCCATGTTAGATGGGTATGTCAAAGACATCTACAACACTTTCTAACAACAAACTTAACAATAAACACCAACATTAAAAAATTTTTACCTTTCAGTTTTTTGTAAAATTTTTTATGTATCAAACATTTCTTTTTTTCTCTTACAAAGAGATAAAGTTCTTAAATTTTGGATCGTTTTTTTAATATTATCAAATTTTATCATTTAGCATTAATAAAATTAATTAAAAAAAAATTTTAAAATTTACTCCTTTTATCTCGATAAGAAAAAAAATCAGAAATTAATAGCTAAATTAATAATATTCGTCTCAAAAATATTTGTTTGGATACCCCAACTGTGATTGATTAAGATCATGTTTATATGATTAATAAGTTATTATAATAATATTTGTTTATGAAACAAATGGATTTGCGAATAAAAGCGCTAAAGCCACTACTAGACCATAAATAGTTAACGATTCCATAAAAGCAAAACTTAATAATAAAGCTCCACGAATTTTTCCTTCAGCTTCCGGTTGACGAGCAATTCCTTCTACAGCATATCCAGCAGCTGTTCCTTGACCCATTCCAGGACCAATTGCAGCTAAACCAACAGCTAAACCAGCAGCAATAACAGATGCAGCAGCAATAATAGGATTCATAAATTAAATATATTTTATTATCTATATAAATTCACTATAAAAATTCAAAAAGCTTAATGATGTTCTATTGATTCACCAATATAAGCACCTGCTAAAGTAGAAAACACAAGCGCTTGAATTCCACTTGTAAATAATCCTAAAAGCATTAATGGTATTGGAACAATAAGAGGTACTAAAGTAACTAAAACACCAACAACTAACTCATCTGCTAAAATATTCCCAAAAAGTCGAAAACTTAAAGATAAAGGTTTAGTAAAATCTTCTAAAACATTAATTGGTAAAAGAAACGCGACCGGTGAAATATAACGTTTAAAATAATTTAGTCCATTTTTTTTAAATCCCGCAAAAAAATAAGCGAAAGATGTCAACAAAGCTAAAGCTACTGTTGTATTTATATCATTTGTAGGAGCTGCAAGTTCTCCATTTGGCAATTCGATAATTTTCCAGGGAAAAAGCGCACCAGACCAATTAGAAACAAAAATAAATAAAAAGATTGTACCTAAAAAAGGAACCCATGCAATACCATCTGTTTCTCCAATTTGCGTTTTTGCCAAATCTCGAATAAATTCTGTTGTATATTCTGTTAAATTTTGTAAACCTCTCGGTTTTAAATTTAAATTTCTATTTCCAAATATACTTAATAAAATAATAATACTTAAAACAACCCAAGATGTTATAAGAACTTGCCCATGAACTTGAAAATTTCCAAATTTCCAATAAAGATGTTGACCGACAGAAACTTCCGCAATTTTCAAGAATAAACAATTATTAAATAAAAAATAAAAATCAGACATTTTTGAATTACTTTTAATTAAAATATAAATAAAATTTTAAATTTTTACAAAGTTTCTTTGTGTTCCTGTCCTTTTTTAATAGCTTTTGAGAGATCGTTTAAAATAAAAGTAATTGATTGTAGTGAATTATCATTTGCTGGAATAAAAATATCTGTAAGATCTGGATTACCGTTTGTATCTAAAATTGTTAAAGTTGGAATCTTCAATTTTATACATTCCTTAACAGCTTTCATTTCCCTCTTTTGTCCTATAATTATTACAAAATCGGGTTGTTTATACATCGATCTAATGCCATTCAAATATTTACGAAGTCTTTTCTTCTGTTGTTCTATTCGAGCTTTTTCTTTTTTTGTTTGATTTTTTCCAATTTCTATTTTTTGCATTTTGAATTTTAAATCATTCAAAGTATTCCAATTTGTTAACAAACCCCCTAGCCAGCGTTTATTTATATACCAAGAATTACACTCATCTGCTATTTGTTCAATATATTTTGAAATATACTTTCTTGTTCCAACAAAAAGAATACGTTTTCCACGTCTACTTATATCATAAAGATATGAAGATGCTTTTTTTAAAGCACAATAAGTTTGGAATAAATCAATTATTTGTAATCCATCTTTTTTAATATAAACATATGGAGTCATTTTTGGATTTCGTCTTCGGTATCCTAAATGAACACCTGCCGATACCATTTGTTGTACAAGTTTTTTTGTTTCGCTAATAGAAGAAGTCATAAAAGTAGTTTTTAAAAAATGAGCAGCACAGGGGAATCGAACCCCTACTATCAGAATGGAAACCTGATACGCTACCATTACATTAGTACTGCCATTTACGAATAGTATAATTTACTATTGTTTTTTTTTCAAATTTTTTTATAATTATTTCACAAATTTCAAAAATCAATTTTTATGACAGCATTATCACTTTATATTGCAATGCTTGGATTCGCAATAATATTAACTCTTTTACTTTTTTTTGGATTTCTTAAAATTCAATTAATATAAAATATTCAAATATGAATAATCTCAAGAAATATTTTTCAACCGCACCTGTTGTTGCTTTTATTTTATTATCTTTTATTTCAGGGTTTATAATTGAAATTAATCGATATTTTCCAGATCCATTAATTTTTGCTTTTTGAAAAAAAAAAAAAAAAATTCAGCTATTTCGGTTAATAGTAGCTGAGTTTTTTTTCGGAGAATCGGAGAAAAAGGGATTCGAACCCTTGATAGAAAAAATTTCCTATAATAGATTAGCAATCCATCGCTTTCGACCACTCAGCCATTTCTCCCCAGTGCAGCAAGTGCACCTTACTGCTAAACTTTATATCTTATAACACTTATTTTTAAAAACTATATATTTCTTGAATAGTATTCAAGAATTAAAAGTTCATTAATATTTAAATTATATTCAGATTCGTGGGTTTTTCGACGGTAATTTTTGCGATTCAAAAAGGGTTGAAATTTTTTGATTTCAATTTTTTGTTTTAAAGGTTTTTTCACTTTAATTAAATCATTTCTGGAGCATTCGTAACTTGGGATAGTTGTTTTTTTTCCATTTAAGTAAACATGTCCATGTGTTACTAACTGACGAGCGGATGGAAGAGTTGGTGCAAAACCTAGTTTAAAAACAATATTATCTAGTCGCATTTCTAAATCTCTTAAGAGTGTTTTACTTGTTGATGTTTGTTTTTTTCTGGCTTTTACTTTAGCTTCGCGAATATACTTTAAAAGATTTTTTTCGGTTAAGCCATAATGATATCTAAGCTTTTGTTTTTCTTTTAAACGAACTGAAAAAGATGATTTTCTATTTCTTGGAGTATTCCAAAAACGCTTATTAATTTTTTTGAGTTTTTTAATTTTTTCGAATTTTTGATTCACTTTTAGTCCAAATCCAGGCAAAGGTCCTAAACGTTTTAAAACACGAATTTTCGGGCCGCGGTATCTTGACATAATAAAATAAATTTTTCTTATCAGCAGCACAGGGGAATCGAACCCCTTCTCCTAATATGGCAAACTAGTGGGCTACCGTTACACCAGTGCTGCGTTTTTCACATTTCGCATCCTATAGGAGTTGAACCTATGACATCAGGTTTTGGAAACCTACGTTCTACCAACTGAACTAAAGATGCTCCCGATTGCATTCCGAATTCAATTTTCGGAATGACAGGATTTGAACCTGCGGCCTCGAGTTCCCAAAACACGCGCGCTACCAAACTACGCTACATCCCGTTTATTTCTATATAATAAAAAAAAGAAATTAATAAAAAATCTATGAGATAACTTTTTTTAAGCATTCTCATAGATTTTTTATTAATCCGATAACGCCTCTTTTGCCGCATACATTACTTCTACTGTAATTTCTTTAATTTTTTTTAAACGTGCAAATCTTTCTGTACTTCTTTTAACTCTATTTCTTACGAACCCTGGAATTTTTTGGAGTTCTTGTTCAGCTTCTCGATTCCAAATGAGATTTTCGTTCGGCGATAGGTTTTTCGTAATAACTGTTTTTACATCATGTCCACCAAAAATTTCTAACAAATGATCTTCCATACCAAGAGTAAATGAATTATAAACTAAATCTGCAATTTGATTTGCTCCTTCATAACCCAAAAAAGGTCTATAACTTAATGGAAAATTTTGAATATGTATTGGTGCCGATATAACACCACAAGGTATATCTAAACGTTTCCCAATATGGCGTTCCATTTGAGTTCCGAAAATTGCAGCAGGCTCTATTTCCGCAATCATATTACTTACTTGGGTATGGTCTTCAGTAATTAATACTTGATCACAAAAACCCTGAACCTGTTCTCTGAACCAATCTCCGTCATTTTTACAATAGGTGCCAGCACAGCATACATTTATTCCCATTTCTCGGGCTAAAATTTTTGTCATATATGCCGCATGAGTAGCATCTCCAAAAACAAGTGTTTTTTTACCTGTTAAATTTTGACAATCAATCGAACGAGAAAACCAAGCTGCTTGAGATACAAAACGAGTTTGTTTATCTATATATTCTTCATAGTTCTTATCAACAATTTTTGAAATTTCACGAACCCATGAAGCAGTTTCTACTAATCCCATCGGAGTTGTTGCTATATACGGCATATTATATTTCTTTTCTAAATATAGTGCCGCCATTAACCCAATTTCTCTATATGGCACTATATTAAACCAAGCTTCAGGAATTTTTTTTAAATCTGTAACAAAACATCCTTCTGGAATTATTTGATTTATTATAATCCCTAAATCTGTTAATAAACGATAAATTTCTCTACAATCATGTTGATGATGAAAACCAAGAGTAAAAATACCCAAAATGTTCGCTGAGGGTTTTTCGGTTTTTTTAATTTGTTCTGTTGTTTTATCTAATTTATCTAAATAAAACGCTATTATTTGTTCTAATGTCCGATCAGCGGCTTGAAATTCATTAATACGATAATGATTAACGTCTGCTAATAAAATATTTGAATCTGTTTGACGAGTCGCTCTTTCAACAAAATTGTTCAAATCTTCTTGCAAAATACTTGATGTACAAGTTGGTGTTAATAAAATTAAATCAGGTTTTTCTTGCTGATCTTTGCAAATTATATTTTCGCAAACTTTTTCTTTAGATCCTTGAGCAAGAACATGTCTATCAACAATACTTGCTGTTACTGGAGTAAAGTCTCTTTCTCGTTCTAACATAGAACGCATTACATTAAAATAATCATCTCCTAAGGGAGCGTGCATTATTGCATGCACATTTTTAAACGAACTACCAACCCGTAAAGTACCAATATGTGCAGGACCTGCATACATCCAATAAGCTAATTTCATAATTCTTCTTTAATTTTAATTTTAATATCAATAATATCAATAGGATTAATAGGATTAATAGAATAATTTTTATCTTTTTGTTTTTCAAAAAGATTGTTCCACATGTTATGCATGTTATGCATAATTTTCATAAATATAATCCAACCAATAACACTAATAGCCACAAATATACTTGCTGCTCCTGTCATTTTACCACAAGGAGTACTAAAAAAAGGAGGAGATGGAGGTGTAATACCTACATGGTAAGTTTTTTCTTCTTTTTCCTCCCGAGTACGGGATTGCGAAACAATTTCTTCTTCCTCCCAAGTACGAAATTGCGAAACAATTTCCTCCCGAGTACGACGAAATTTCGAAATAATTTCTTCTTCCTCCCGAGTACGACGGGATTGCGAAACAATTTCTTCTTCGGGAACAATGGGATCAGGAACAATTTCCGAAATAATAGGAACATTTCGACTTCGACTTCGACTTCGACTTCGACTAGGACTAGGACTAGGTCGCGGAGCGGGAGCGGGAGCGGGATCAGGAACAATTTCCGAAACAACGGGATCAGGAACAATGGGATCAGGAACAATTTCTGAAATAATGGGAACATTTCGATTTCGACTTCGCGTAGGTCGCGTAGGTCGCGTAGGTCGCGGATCGGGAACAATTTCCGAAACAACGGGATCGGGAACAATTTCCGAAACAGCGGGATCGGGAACAATTTCCGAAACAGCGGGAGCGGGAGCGGGATCAGGATCAGGAACAATTTCCGAAACAATGGGAACATTTTCGGAAACATTTTCCGAAACATTTTCCGAAACAATGGGAACATTTTCGGGAGTGGGAACATTTTCGGAAACATTTTCGGAAACAATGGGAACATTTTCGGAAACATTTTCCGAAACAATGGGAACATTTTCGGGAGCGGGAACAATTTCGGGAGCGGAAACATTTTGACGAGGTCGCGGAGATAATTCTTGAATTTCAGAAGCATTTTGACGAGGTCGCGGAGATAATTCTTGAATTTCAGAAGCATTTTGACGAGTACCAACAATACTAGAAGAAGAAGGTTGTCGTCCCGGAAAAAAATATTGAAATATATTTTCAAGTTCGTTACAAATCACACAAATATCGTTTTTTTGGATTGTTAAATTTTCTAGAATCATGTCTATATTATCAGGATTTTCTTTTAAGGCATTTTGTTTTTGAGATTCAAAAAATTCTTCAAATTCTAATGGAAAAAGAAATTTTTTTTTTACCAACATATCAAAATCTGTTACTACTGAAGAAAATTTATCATCATATTGATTTATTGTAAAATTCATGGTAAAGTCTTGACAACTATTTTTATAAATATCCATTGCTGGCGTAAAATTAACTTCACGATTCGAGAATTTTTTTAAAAATTTTAATCTTTTTGGTGCTAGACTTTCAAGTCGAAAATAATGGTAAATTAACTGTGGGTGAATATCTTGCTCAATACATTTGTCAAAATTCGAAGATTTATCGAACCAATAACATTGAAAATACACCTCTAATCGATTCTCCAAAAAATTATCGGCTTTTATAATAAAAATCATTCTATGGCGTACAATAGGACTTAATACAAAAAATATAACACAAAAACGTTCTGATAAAGAAGAAATAATTTTAGTTATTAGTTGTTGCATATTTTATATTAATTAAAAGGCGACACGACAGGCGATACCAGGACTCGAACCAGGGATCAAAGATTTGCAATCTTATGCCTTACCGCTTAGCTATATCGCCTCCGAGACTGACGGGATTTGAACCCGCAGCTTCCGCCTTGACAGGGCGGTGCTCTGAACCAATTGAACTACAATCTCTTTGGCTTTAGAAAATTTCACCAAAAAAAAAGAAATTAATACTTAAATCAAGTGTTTTCATCGAACATATAATAACCATATGACTCATAAATAAAAAATTCTCTTAAAGTATATAATAACCAAGTTTATTTTTTTTGCAACTTTCTTGATTTAAACTATCTAAACAAAATATACTATACTGTTTTACGAGCTAGTTTTCAAAAACCAGCTTATACGCTTCATTTGTTTATATTGGCATTACTAGCCTTAAACAGGTAAAACGTTATGTTTATTTATTGCCAAATCATAAGAAATGTTTGAACAATGAAAATATAATAATAAGAAAAAAAGTTTTGTCAAGTTTTTATCCAAATACTTTCACAAAAAGTTATTTATATTGATATATAATTAAATATAATAATAAGAAAAAAAGTTTTGTCAAGTTTTTATCCAAATACTTTCACAAAAAGTTATTTATATTGATATATAATTACCTGTAATAATAATAATCGACCAACGACCAGCAATAAAACTACCACTAGCGAGTAAGAAAGCAAAGCTTGAGCTACTACTCTCTAAGCTACAAAAAATTTAGAATCGCTAAAAACAAAACACATAATCAACACGATACCCAAAAGATGCACAATTTTTAATAGATTTTTCGGTACGGAGACCAACCCAACGACTAAAAAACCAATAGCTTTGATAAAATTTTCAACAAAAAGTAGAATCGATGGAAGTTCCGCTTCGCCAGATATAGATGCGATAATCTTTTTTGCTTGGGAAACAACCGCTGTCGAAATTCTGAATTGTAACCATTTGTACAGTTCAATACCTAAAAAAGCTAATTTCGAAAATAGACTTTAACCACGAACAGCCCGAAAGTACGACAAACAAGAGCTACGGGCACCACAACTGATTCCATCAACAACGCATTTGGCCCGCTATAATATTTATCAAATCGCCTATACGCTGAGCGACGTCTCGCAGTCGGGGTCAGGGCGGTATCAATTGCAACAAAAGACGTCCTATTATCTGACTTATAAGATGCACTGATGCACTATATCCGCTAAACAAGTCAATAGCTCTCTTAGACGTGGATAGAGTACATAAGACAAAGCTATAAAAGCCGAACCAGATAGCAGAACTGGAAGTAAAGAAGGTAGTCTACCTTTCGATTTTTTTATTAGATCCGTTTGTTTTTTGTAGAATTTAACAATTTAAATTGTTTTTAAAATTTGAAGATAGGTAATTATCTAAATAGATATATCTGACAATTACTGCACAAACCCCAAAGAATAAAACCAAAACTATAGTAACATTCGGCGGAAGAACTGGGTCCTCATCACTGTTTACCCAATTATTGAAGCCACTATTCCCGCCCCAAGTAGGGGGTGAAGCTTCGCTACCACCGCCTGGGTAGCTTCCGGTTGGCCGTTTCGGAAATGGTGAACTTTGGCTGGCAGGTAGAGGCGGGTTTAAAGAATAGCTGACTGGCCATTGAGATATATATACATAGTTTAAAGGGTAAAAGTCCACTTATATACAGTTGTGAATCGTGTTCTAATAACTTACCAGTTTATAAATCCCAGACCCCATTTTAAAAACCTATATATCGACGGTTTGAAAAGAGTTGCATTACTTCTTCCGCATCTCTCAAAAACTTTAGTGCAACAAGTTTCATAGCATTCTCTAAAATCTGATATGACGACTGATTCGTTTCAACATCAGATAAAACTCTATCTAGAAGTGTTTTAGAATTGAAAGCACCCCAGTCGCCTTTTTGTTGATAATAAAAAAATTGAATAGAGTAAAGGTAAAATCTTGAAAATAAAGAATCCAATGTCGATTTTCGATTACCCAACCTTTGAATTGACAAGCTTTTATATCCCCTAGTATAATTGAAATTTTTTGAATTGTTTCATCTGACAAATGCACCAATTCGTGAATATTTGGAATAATATTGATTAAATGCGCTGCAAGTCTTCTATTAATTCCACCAAGTATGCCACAAGCCATCAACCAATTTTTAAATTCTACTGTACGCGTGTTTTGAATATTAGTATATACTTTATTAGCGGTTTTAACCCCCTATATTGGCATATTTTAAAAAATATGTTGGCATAAGTTCATATAAATCAACAATATCGGTGACAAGATTTCTTTTCTACCAATTGTTTTATTAGAACAAAGCTTAAACCACCAATACGAAGTATTTTTGAATAATGGATTAATTGTTTAATAAGAATATCTTGTAAACTCACAGCCTTCCGTTGTACAACGCCGTTGACTTCGAAAGGTTCCCATATATTCTGGTTTTTGAGACTTTGCTGCATATCAAACGGAACGCTCTCGGTCGATCGTTTTTTATAGTAAATATCCATAATATGGGGTATCATATTGTTTGAATTCGTTACACCCACAAAATCGCCTACCCGAATATCTAATCTTTTCAAATACGCCAAATTGTAGAGTGTGGCCTTTGTGACTTCGCTACCATTGATGTTGATTGACGTAAAGGCGTAAATTCGACAACTGGAGTAATGACCCCAAAACACCCTATTTGAAGCATAATTTTAAGAATTTTTGTTTCATAACAATAATCCCCCAATTTAGATGATACTTATTTGCACCCAATTGTTGTTGTAAATTGAAACGGTTTACTTTAACCACAACACCATTGAATGGAATATCATATTGATCTATTTGTTTAAGATTTATTTGCTCATATAAAAATGCAGCATTATTTGCGACGCATATTGCACTATAATAAAGCGTTGTAAAACCATTTTCATATAGCCATTCGATTTTCGATTGTTGATCCATGTTCAAATTATGAGAAACTATATCAAAAAACATAACATCAGGTTTAATACAATTACTTAGATCTTCTCTCTGTAATAAATCCAAGATTGCTGCCATTTTATTATTTACGTGTTTTTTATTAAAATATTTATAAATAACTTCTGTTATTTTATTAACAAAAGTTATTTATAAATTAACTTACAGCAAGAATACGAGCTAAAAAGAAACTCCAAGTTGTTCCAATGCCTCCAAGTAAATAATGAGCAAGACCAACGGCACGTCCTTGCGTAATACTCAAAGCACGTGGTTGAATTGCTGGAGCAACTTTGAGTTTATTATGGGCCCATAAAATTGATTCAATCAGTTCTTGCCAATATCCTCTACCGCTAAAAAGAAACATTAAACTAAAAGCCCATACAAAATGAGCTCCTAAAAAAATTAAACCATATGCAGAAAGGGCTGAGCCATAAGATTGAATTACTTGTGAAGACTGTGCCCATAAAAAATCTCGTAACCAACCATTAATTGTATTAGCAGACGCAGCAAAATTTCCTCCCGTAATATGAGAGATGTTTCCACCACTTACCGTTCCCCAAACATCGGATTGCATTTTCCAACTAAAGTGAAAAATTGCAATAGAAAGAGAATTATACATCCAGAATAGACCTAAAAAAACATGGTCCCATGCTGAAACTTGACAAGTACCTCCACGACCCGGACCATCACACGGAAATCTAAATCCTAAATTTGACTTATCTGGTATAAGTCTTGAGCTTCGAGCATAGAGAACACCTTTTAACAAAATAAAAGCAGTTACATGAATCGTAAAAGCATGAATATGATGAACCATAAAATCCGAAGTTCCTAAAACAATGGGCATCATTGCAACTTTTTCACCAATAGAAACAACAGAACCACCCCAAGAAACACTTGTACTATTAATTATCTCAGGTGCTGTCATTTCTGGAGCTAAAAAATGAATTTTTTGAATCCATTGAGCGAAAATGGGTTGTAATTGAATTGTAGTATCTGAAAACATATCTTCAGGTCTTCCCAGAGCACTCATTGTATCATTATGGATATAAAGTCCGAAACTATGAAAACCTAAAAAAATACAAACCCAGTTGAGATGGGAAATAATTGCGTCTCTATGATAAAGAACACGATCTAATAAATTATTATAATTTTTTGTTGGATCATAATCACGGATCATAAAAATTGCACCATGTGCACCAGCTCCAGCAATACAAAAACCACCAATCCACATATGGTGTGTAAACAAAGAAAGTTGTGTTCCATAATCTGTTGCTAAATATGGATAAGGAGGCATTGCATACATATGGTGTGCAACTATAATAGAAAGGGATCCTATTAATGCTAAATTTATACAAAGTTGAGCATGCCATGAAGTGGTAAAAATTTCATAAAGTGCTTTATGTCCTTCCCCCGTTAAAGGTCCTTTATGTGCTTCTAAAATTTCCTTAAGACTATGTCCAATTCCGAAGTTTGTGCGATACATATGTCCAGCAATTATAAAAATAACTGCAATTGCTAAATGATGATGAGCAATATCTGTTAACCATAAACCACCAGTAACAGGATTCAAACCTCCTTTAAAGGTTAAGAAATCGTTATAAGTCGCCCAATTTAAAGTAAAAAAAGGAGCTAATCCTTTACCAAAACTTGGAAAAAGTTGTGCAACTAATTCTCTGTTTAATAAAAATTCATAAGGTAGTGGAATTTCTTTTGGATCTACGCCACTATCTAATAGTTTATTAATAGGTATACTTAAATGAATTTGATGTCCTGCCCAACTTAAACTTCCTAAACCTAATAATCCCGCAAGATGATGATTTAACATGGATTCAACGTTTTGAAACCATTCAAGTTTTGGCGCTGCTTTATGGTAATGAAACCATCCACCAAAAAACATAAGCCCAGCTAAAATCAATCCGACAATTGCTGTTGTATAAAGCTCAAGTTCACTAGTAATACCACAAGCACGCCATAATTGAAAAAAGCCTGATGTAATTTGAATTCCTTGGAATCCTCCGCCAACATCTCCATTTAATATTTCTTGCCCAACAATAGGCCAAACAATTTGAGCACTAGGTTTAATACGTAGAGGATTTGTTAGCCAAGCTTCATAATTCGAAAAACGAGCACCATGAAAAAACATTCCACTAATCCAAATTAAAATAATACCAAGTTGACCAAAATGTGCGCCAAAAACTTTTCTAGAAACATCTTGCAGATCATTTGTATGACTTTCAAAATCATGAGCATCTGCGTGTAAATTCCAAATCCAAGTCGTTGTATTAGGACCTCGTGATAAATTTCTTGAAAAATGCCCTGGTTGGGCCCATTTTTCAAAATTTGTTGCTACTGGATCTTTGTCTACAAGTATTTGAACTTTTTGATAACTTTTCGATTCTGGTATAAGTGTCATAGTTTTAAAAATATTTGTTTATTTGAAAAAAAAAAAAACTAAAATAGTTTTTTTATAACGAAATTAAAACTAAATTAGCATACAAATAAATGCATAAGGGTTTATAATGTAAAAAATTTGTTATAATAAAAAAAGTCTGGAAAGATTGTAGTTTAATTGGTAAAATTTGAAGACCGAAATTGGTCTTTATAATAGAATTCAACCAGGCATTAAAAGTGCAAGTGCTGATACTGTGATGGATTTATCAACTTTAATAGATATATTTTTTAACAATTCTTATTTAATTCCGTTTCAAAATAGGCGTTGATACTTGAAAAAAAATAAATTTTAAGTTTATAGGTTTAACGTTAAATAGGGTGTTTCCATATATATACACATCTACAATTTTTTTGACAAAATATTATAAAAAATACAATAAGTGATTTTTTCAACAGGATAATTTTACTGTATCTTCCTATTATTTAATACAAATTTTTTAATACTTAATGAAGAAGTTATGGTAATCTTCAATATTATCCATATGCGGTACTTAAATTTATTAGTCTTTTTAAAATGAAATAATATTTATTATGAATAAAAATAACTTAAATAGACGTATTATTAGTCTATCCTCGAATCCGACAACACAACCGCATCAAAGACGCGTATTAAGAACAAACATACCTTCTGAAAACCTTTTGATACCGAACTACCAACGAACTTAATAATCTAGTTCTATAAGCAAATATAGGAAACCAAGTAGGAATGGATCAAAATAATGCTATTGTTACGGACGAAGCAAATCCATGTTGTCTCAAATGGAGGAAGAAGATCTTGCTATCAACGGATACGCAGCTTATATATATCAACAAAAATCAACACAGCGACCAGATAAATGTCTATTTTGTCTTAAGTTTGAAATATTTTAAAAATTCTTTAACTCGGTAATAATTTTGGAGAAGCTGTGGTAGCTATTTTATCGGAGCAGTCCGAAGTTTCACTACTTATCAATTTGCAATTTTTTATAAAATTAGCTATTTTGAGTAGTAATGTAAGAAAAATTTTATTAAAAAGTTATTAGAAAAGCATACTTTTTGTATTTATTGTAGGTTCAATATCGAAAAATGGAATGAAGCTTTTTACCGAGTGCTGCATAGAAAATCTCATACCTAATCCGAAGTACGTACGGTAGCCATGATCCAACCCGTTTATGACTTTGACTCCTACCATAGCTCTAGCGAGCAATTTATTTTATTGGAATTGGAAGTACCGTCCAATTTAGCAGCGGATTGGACCAAAAATTGTTATTGGTCCTTACCTTATGGGAAAATTAGTGATGTTTGGGATTTATAAAAGCCGGAAGACTTACTAAACCGCCTAAGCTTTTTGTTAACAAATTTTTTTATTTTGATGTTAAAAAAGAACTTACTACTGCGACACAATAGCTTATGATATCAAAAAACACAAACTGGCATGCCCATAATTCTGTGATTTTGTCTACAGCTCAAAAATTAGAGCAATTAAATTAATTTGATATAATATAAAAGGGCTATTAGTTCAGTTGGCTAGAGCATTGTCCTGATAAGACAAAAGTCGTTGGTTCAAGTCCAATATAGCCCATGGGGATATAGCTCAGTGGTAGAGCGCTGCTTTTGCACAGCAGATGTCAGGAGTTCGACTCCCCTTATCTCCACAAAGCTTATAGAGTATTCGATGGCAGTGCCATTCTAACTAAATATAACTAAACTAAATGTAACTAAATATAACTAAATCTTATTAAATCTTATTATAATGGCAGTACCATTCTTATTAAATTAAATCTAACTAAATCTTATTAAATGGCAGTGCCATTCTGATTAAATTAAATCTAACTAAATCTTATAAAATCTTAAATGGCAGTGCCAAGGCTATCAAAAGATTTCAATTATGCCAATAGGTATTCCAAAAATACCTTTCAAATTACCTGGTGAACCATCCCCTGACTGGGTCGATCTTTATAATCGGTTATATAGAGAACGTATACTTTTTCTAGGTCAACTACTAGATGACGAATTAACAAACCAGCTTATAAGTATTTTGTTATATTTGAATGGAGAAAAACGTTCAAGAGGTATCTATATTTATATTAATTCACCAGGAGGTTCTGTAGTTTGCGGAATTGGTATTTATGATATTATGAATTATGTTCAACCAGACATTACAACTATTTGTATTGGAACTGCTGCATCTATGGCCTCTTTTATTTTAGCTGGAGGTACACGGGATAAGCGATTAAGTTTTCCTCATGCTCGAATGATGATTCATCAACCAGAAGGGGGTAGTCAAGGCCAAGCTGCACAAGTTCTTTGGGAATCGGAAGAAGTTAGCCGCATTAGACAACAAATAGGAAAAATATATGCTGAACGTACTGGTCAATCCTTAAGTCGGATTTCTAGAGATATGGATAGAGACCAATTCATGTCCGCATGGGAAGCGAAAGATTATGGCTTAGTAGATCATATTGCAGTTTTTAAGAAAGAAGATTCTGGTCAATTTTAAGGTGAGTTTGAATAAACTTATATTTTCGAACATATTTTTCCAAAAAAATATATTTATTGATATTAAAAAAATAAAAAAAAATGTCTGGCAGTACAAAAGAACGTCCGTTTTCGGATATATTAACGAGCATTAGATATTGGGTTATTCATAGTATTACTATTCCATCACTTTTTGTTGCAGGTTGGTTGTTTGTGAGTACAGGTCTTGCTTATGATATTTTTGGCAGTCCACGTCCTAATGAATATTTTACTGAAGAAAGACAATTAGTTCCACTTATTACAGATAGATTAAATGCATTAAAACAAATAAACAAAAATTTATGACTACAAACGAATCTACAGATTATCCTATTTTTACAGTTAGATGGTTAGCTGTACACGGTTTAGCAGTACCTACAATTTTTTTTCTCGGTGCAATAACAGCAATGCAATTTATTGTTCGTTAAATTTTAACTAACTAATTAAATTAATCTGCTAGTATGACAAAAGTAAACCCTAATAAGCAAAGTGTAGAATTAAATCGAACAAGTTTATATTGGGGACTTCTCTTAATTTTTGTTTTAGCAGTTTTATTTTCGAGTTATATTTTTAATTAAATTCTAAAATAAAAGTCTAAAAATATAATATGTCTAAAACGGGTCGTCTTCCATTATGGTTAATAGGTACAGTTATCGGTACCGCAGCATTAACTTTAGTCGGAATTTTTTTTTATGGTTCATATGTCGGATTAGGTTCATCGCTTTGAAATGAAATAAGAAAATGCATATTTTTAAAAATATGCATTTTCTTATTAGAACACAAAACTTTTTTCAGTAACAAGTTTCGACCAACCTAAATTATTTAAATGATTATTTCGACGTAAAGGACGTGTTACCAATTCTAAAATATCTCGAGCATTTGTAAAACCGTGAATTTGGGCAAATGTAAATTCAACAGACCATTTTGTTGTAATACCACGGGCTTCGAGAGGGTTGGAATGAGCTAAACCAGTAATCACTAAATCAGGTTTCATAGCACGTATCCGTTGAATTTGATTAGAATTATCTGGTTTTTCAACAATTCGTGGCATTGGAACACTCATTTCTTGACAAGTTTTTTCTAAAAATTGCAATTCACTCGCCTGAAATCGTTTATCCATATAAGGAATTCCAATTTCATAAACAATCATTCCACAACGAATGAGAAAGCGGGCTAAAGAAATTTCTAATAAGTTATCTCCCATAAAAAAAACAGATTTCCCTTGAACTAAAGAAAGATAGTCTTCCAAATTTTTCCAAATATTCGATTCTCTTTCGTCTAAATTATGAGGAGTTTTATTAAAAACTTGACAAATTTTTTCAATCCAAGCACGTGTTCCATCCGGACCTATTGGAAATGGAGCTCCAATTAATTGGCATTTCCGACGTCGCATTAAAGTGGTTGCGGTTCGGCTTAAAAATGGGTGAACACCACAAACAAAAACTCCAGCCCCAAGTTCGGGTAATTCTTCATAACGCGCTTCTGGGAGCCATCCAGAAACATGAATATCCTGATGTTCTAATTCACGAGTTAATTGCTGAGCAACAGTATTGGGTAAAGACCCAAAAAGTACTAAAGGCGGAATGCATTTATTAGTATTCGTTAAAGTACTAATTTCTGGACAACGATGAGCCATTGCAGCTAAGACAGTATCTTCTCCCTGTGTAAAAGCATAATCTAAACCATTTGCACGAGCAACTATAATAGGTCGCCCTATAAATTCTTCAATCTTTGGAGCCATACCTTCTAAATCCATTTTAATAATTTCAGTAGTACAAGTTCCAATCCAAACAATAACACTCGGATTTCGGTCTTTTTGAATTTGTAAACATAATCGTTTTAATTCATCAAAATCATGAAGTTGTGCAGAAATATCACCTTCTTCTAACTCTGCCATAGCATAACGCGGTTCAGCAAAAATCATAACACCTAACGCATTTTGTAAAAAATAACCACATGTTTTAGTACCAATTACAAGAAAAAAGCTATCTGAAATTTTCTGATAAAGCCAAGAAACACAACTTATAGGACAAAAAGTATGGTAATTACCAGTTTCACACTCAAATTTTAATGTTTCCATTTGAATTAGATTAAATCATTAAAAAATCATCTTGATCTTTTTCGTTTTCCATTGTTAAATAAAAATCAGACAATAAAGAAAAAAGTTCACGATCAAGTAACTCTGTTGGAACAACCCCTTCTGGACTAGATAAAAGTTGATCCGCAATATTTAAATAAAAATCACAAACATCATTTAATTCAAAGTTGGATTCTGCAAGTTCGAAAATTGTTTGTCCTTTAACCCGTGAAATTCGAATATCTTCAATTAAAGGTAATATCTCTAACACTGGCATTGGACAATATTCAACATATTTATCAATAAGATCTCTTTGTGTAGTTCTGTTTCCAATCAAACCAGCTAATCTTAAATTATGACTACGAGCTTTTTCTCTTATAGATGCTACAATTCGATTTGCTGCAAAAAGTGCATCAAAACCATTATCTGTAACAATTAAACAATAATCCGCATAATTTAAGGGAGCAGCGAATCCCCCACAAACAACATCACCTAAAACATCAAACAAAACAATATCATATTCATAAAAAGCATTAAGCTCTTTTAAAAGCTTTACAGTTTCACCTACGACATAACCACCACATCCAGCACCAGCAGGTGGACCACCTGCTTCAACACAAGATACACCATTGTATCCTTGATAGATAACATCTTCAGGCCAAACATCTTCATAATGATAATCTTTTGCCTGCAAAGTATCTATAATAGTAGGAATTAAAAAACTTGTTAAAGTAAAAGTGCTATCATGTTTTGGATCACATCCGATTTGTAATACTTTTTGACCTCGTCGAGCTAAAGCTATTGAAAGATTACAACTAATTGTCGACTTACCTATTCCACCTTTTCCATAAATTGCTAATTTCATATAAGTTATTTGTTATTATTTATTTGGTATTAATTATTAATTGATATAGAAATAAATAGTATATTATATAAATAATTCGAGTATTATAACTCCTGTTCTGGGATTTTTAAACGTTTTTGGATGAATATTTTGTTTAAATTATTCGAAAAAGCATTTTTGGTAAGCAATCTGGAAGAATTATTTCGAACTTTTCAATTAAAATTCATTTTATAAATCTTCAGTAGCTCAATGGTAGAGCCATCGGCTGTTAACCGAAAGGTTGCAGGTTCAAATCCTGCCTGAAGAGATAGAATGTCTTTAGTAAAACAAAAAAATTTCATTTTTATGCCAATTTGTTGTTTTTGTTTTGGTTTTTTAATTGGAAATTTATTTGGAATTTTTTTAAGTTTTTTAGGAAATCAATTTATATGGACTGGGACTATTTTATTAGTTATTCTAATATCGTTCGAAATTTTAAACTTTTTAATTTATAATACTAATAAAAAATTTATTAACAAAATTTTTAAAAATCTCCAATTCGGAATATTTTTAGGTTTTTTTATAGATGCTTTTAAAGTTGGAAGTTGATACGATTCGAAAATTCAAGAGTCGTATCAAAAAGTTTAATAAGCTAATCCCATACTTCTTGTTGTTTCTGAACCTAAATAAACTCGAACGCTTAAAAAGTCGGTTGGACAAGCTGTTTCACATCTTTTACAGCCCACACAATCTTCTGTTCGTGGAGCAGATGCTATTTGATTTGTTTTACATCCATTCCATGGAATCATTTCTAAAACATCAGTAGGGCAAGCTCTTACACATTGTGTACATCCAATACAAGTATCGTAAATTTTTACTGTATGTGACATCAAATTTCATGTGTAAAAATAGATTATTAACTGTGCTTGTTTCTAGTCTAATGGACGTAAAAAAAGAGCAAGTTCATTATCTCTATCAATACCTTTTTCAAATCCAGCAGCCGCAGCTCGTGCACGTCCAGCATGCCATAAATGGCCTACAAAAAAGAAAAATCCTAAACAAAAATGTGAAGTAGCAAGCCAAGTTCGTGGACTAACAAAATTAACCGCATTAATTTCTGTAGCAACACCTCCTACAGAATTCAAACTTCCTAAAGGTGCATGGGTCATATATTCAGCCGCACGCCGTTCTTGCCATGGTTGGATATCATATCTAAGTTTTTTGAGATCAAGCCCATTAGAACCACGTAACGGTTCTAACCAAGGTCCTCTAAAATCCCAAAATCGCATCGTTTCGCCTCCGAAAATAATTTCACCTGAAGGAGAACGCATTAAATATTTTCCTAATCCAGTAGGACCTTGAGCAGATGCTGTATTAGCTCCTAATCGCTGATCTCTTAAAAGAAAAGTCATAGCCTGAGCTTGTGATGCCTCGGCGCCAGTTGGTCCATAAAATTCACTAGGATATGCTGTATTATTAAACCATACCATACAACATGCAATAAATCCCATAATAGAAATAGCTGCTAAACTATATGATAAATAAGCTTCCCCGGACCAAACAAAAGCACGGCGAGCCCATGGCCAAGGTTTTGTAAAAATATGCCAGATACCACCAAAAATTTCTAAAGTTCCAACCCAAAAGTGGCCTCCTATGATATCTTCCATATTATCTACACTAACAATCCACCCATCTCCCCCAAAAGGTGATCTAAAGAGATAACTAAAAATAACAGCAGGACTTACTATAGGATTTGTAACAATTCGAACATCACCACCTCCAGGAGCCCAAGTGTCATATAAACCTCCAAAAAATAAGGCTTTTAAAACCAAGAGCCATGCACCTAAACCTAATAAAATTAAATGAATCCCTAAAATAGTTGTCATTTTATTTTTATCTTTCCAAACATATCCAAAAAAAGGAAAAGATTCTTCAAGAGTATCAGGTCCAATCAAAGAATGATAAACACCCCCAAAACCTAAAACTGCAGATGAAATTAAGTGTAAAACCCCAGAAACGAAATATGGAAAAGTATCAAGAATTTCACCCCCAGATCCAACACCATAACCAAGAGTAGCAAGGTGTGGTAAAAGAATCAATCCTTGTTCGTACATAGGTTTTTCTGGAACAAAATGTGCCACTTCAAAAAGATTCATTGCTCCAGCCCAAAAAACAATAAGACCAGCATGTGCAACATGTGCTCCTAATAATTTTCCAGATAGATTAATTAAACGTGCATTTCCAGCCCACCAAGCAAAACCAGTTGATTCTAAAGTTTGCCCTCCGATCGTTATTGTAGTTACTGTATTTGAATTAGAATTATAAAGCGTTTCCACGTGGTAAAACCTCCTCAGGGAATACAAGTTTTTCATGTGGCTGATCTTGAGCAGCCATCCATGCTCGAATACCTTCATTTAAAAGAATATTTTTTGTATAAAAAGTTTCAAATTCTGGATCTTCAGCCGCGCGAATTTCTTGACTTACAAAATCATAGGCACGTAAATTTAAAGCTAGTCCTAAAACACCAATTGCACTCATCCATAAACCGGTTACAGGTACAAAAAGCATAAAGAAATGAAGCCAACGTTTATTTGAAAAAGCAATACCAAAAATTTGTGACCAAAAACGGTTAGCTGTTACCATTGAATAAGTTTCCTCTGCTTGTGTTGGATTAAATGCACGAAAAGTGTTTGCTCCATCCCCATCTTCAAATAATGTATTTTCAACAGTAGCTCCATGAATAGCACATAATAAAGCAGCTCCTAAAACACCAGCTACACCCATCATATGAAATGGATTTAGAGTCCAGTTATGAAAACCTTGAAAAAAAAGAATAAAGCGAAAAATAGCAGCAACTCCAAAACTTGGAGCAAAAAACCATCCAGATTGTCCTAACGGATAAACTAAAAAAACACTAACAAAAACTGCTATAGGAGCAGAAAATGCAATAGCATTATAAGGACGGAGTTTTAAACTGCCAGCAATTTCAAACTGACGAAGCATAAACCCAATTAGAGCGAATGCGCCATGCAAAGCAACAAACGGCCATAATCCACCTAATTGATACCAACGAGTTAAATCGCTTTGTGCTTCAGGTCCCCATAAAAGTAATAATGAATGTCCAAAACTATTTGCAGGTGTTGATACAGCAGCTGTAAGAAAATTACATCCTTCTAAATAAGAAGTAGCTAAACCATGTGTATACCAGGAAGTAACAAATGTAGTTCCAGTTAACCAACCACCTAAAGCTAAATATGCTGTTGGAAATAGTAAAAGACCAGACCACCCAACAAAAACAAAGCGATCACGACGAACCCAATCGTCAACTTCATCAAACCAAGTACGCTTTTGGATAAGTATAGAATCTTTTATAATTAAAGTCATAATATAATGAAATAGTAAGAAAAATTAAAGCATGACCTTGAATATCAATTTACTTTATTGGATTGGTATTTTTTGAAAATGGTAGAAATTTCATTAAAAGAGATTTTCTTTTTCATGAAATAAAAAAAATAATGGAAAATACGATATTGAAGAAATCTTGGAAAATAGTTGAAATTTTCGTTTTTACAATAAAACAATTTTTGAATAATTTTTTGAAAGTATTTATTTTCAAAATTTAAAATGCTTTGAATTTGACTTATTTTTTCAAATATCTGAGAATTAAAAAAAAATTTTAAATAAGGTAAAAATTGCAATCTTAAACGATTTCGACGTGAAGAAATTTTGAAATTTGTAAAATCGGGAAAAATTGGTAAATTCCAAAAATCACAAAATTTAAGTAATTCAAATCTTGAAACATTAATCAATGGGCGTAGTACTTTAGATTCATTTATTAAATTTCTTGTATAAAGTTTAAAAATTATATGACGGGATTTTTTTGGATTAATAAAATTTTTGTGAACATTCATAATTTAAAAAAATTTGAAAATTACGTAAAAATTGTAAACCAAATTTACTAGATCCTCTGAATAAATTTAAAAAAAATGTTTCGAAATTATCATTTTTTGTATGGGCAGTTAATATATAATTAGATTTTGAATAATTGGCAATTCGAAAAAATAAAAAATATCTAGATTTTCGTGCGTTTTTTTCGGAAAAACATTTTGATAAAAAAATCGTATAAAAAAATACTGAATTAAAAAAAAAACTTAATTGAAAAGAATGTCGAAACAAATAAAAATCTTGTTTTTTCCACAAATGATTACACCAGATAAGGGAGAAGTACTTAGAGTTGTTTATTAAACAAATCCATAAAAAAAGCAAACTGATTGAATCCTGTCCTCCAGAAAAACAGATTAAACAATAAATACGTTGTCGTTGAGAGAATATTTTTGAAAAATTGAACATATTAGTAATAAAATTTGACTTTATAAAAAATTTATATATATTATTTTTATCAGGTAAATATTTTTGTTGACTTGATTTTCAAAGTTCAAAATGTCAGGACTTAAAAAAAGCAGCATTTGAACAAAAAATAAGACCTGAAATAAAGATATTCCCACTACTAACTAAGTTTTGGGGATATCTTGTCCCCATCAACCATACCATAATATGTATTTTATTTTCTATAAATTTTTATTTTTAATTCCAGATTTTTTAGAAATTCAAAGAAAAAGTTTTTATTTCTTTTTAAATAATAAATTAAGTGAAGAATTTTCAAAAATAAATCCATTAACAAAATCAGAATTTTATTTATTTTGGAAAAATTTAAAATTTTTAAAACCTGATCAAACAATAAAAGAATGTATTATTTTAGAAAAAACATATTGTTGTCATTTTTATCTTCCAGTGAATTTTAAAATTAAAAAAAAATGGATTTTAAAATGGATTTTTATGGGTACACTTCCATTATTAACACGTAGAGGTCATTTTTTAGTAAATGGAACACCACGAATCGTATTAAATCAAATTGTGCGAAGTGCTGGTATTTATTTTTATCAAAAAAATATGGAAAATACTCGATCTTTTTATGCCGAAATTATTGCAGATCGAGGCCCTTGGATACAGGTTGAACTAGACAAGAAAAAAAATTTATGGGTTTCTTCTCCACAAGGTTTGAAAATTGATTTTTCTGCTTTTTTTTACGATTTTTACCAAAAATATTTAGATCATTATTTTTTTCATAAAATAAAAGAAGAAAATAAAAGTTTTTATTTAATAAAATTGAATGAAATTGAATATTTAGAAAAAAACTTTCGACGTAAAAAAAAACTTCTTCATCATAGAAAATATTTTTTTTCTTTTATTTTCACTAAGTTATTAATAAAATTTCATAAAAATCCTTTTTCTTTTAGAATTAGAAAAAAAATAAATCAAAAAATAGTAAAAAATATTATTTTTCTGAATATTTTCCAAAATAAAACACAAAGTATTCTTAATATAAGATCTTTTTTAGCATCAAATTTTAATTTCGATTTAGGTGAAAATGGACGTTTTCGTTTGAATACAAAATTAGGTTTATCATTAAAAACAAGAACATTAACACCTATTGACTTTTTATCAATTATTGAAATGCTAAACGAATTAACACAAAATAGAAATCTTGAAGTTTTAGATGATATTGATGATTTTAAAAATCGAAAATTCAAAACACTTGGAGAACTACTACAAAATCAGTTGGTAAGGGCTTTTCAACGTTTCAAAAAAATATTTTTTGAAACAAATAATAAAAGTGAATTACACAAAAACTCAACATCTCTTCGTAAATCAATTAATAGTGTTTTAAAAGAATTTTTTCATAGTCACCAACTTTCGCAATACCTGGATCAAAGTAATCCGTTATCTGAAATTACTCATAAAAGAAGACTTAGTTGTCTAGGTTCCGGAGGAATAAATCGTGATACTGCAGGAATGAATATCCGTGGAATTCATGTCACACATTATGGCCGTATTTGTCCAATAGAAACACCTGAAGGAAAAAATGCTGGTCTTGTGAATTCATTAACGACTGGCGTGAAAAATAATTTTCAGGGATTTTTAGAAACCCCTTTCCGAGAAGTTTATAAACAACATTTGCAAAATCAAAAAAAACTTACTTTTTTTTCTGTAGAAAATCAACAATTTCAAAATATTTTTTTTAGTAATAAATTCCCAAAACTTAAACATATATCAGTAAATGCATTGAATTTATATACAAAAAAATTTCAAAAACATTGTTTAAATTCAATTAATTTAATTATATCGAATCCTCAACATTTTCTTTCAATTGCAACAATATGTATTCCTTTTATTGAACATAATGATGCAAATCGTGCGTTAATGGGTTCAAATATGCAAAGACAAGCATTACCTTTACTTTATCTTGAACAACCTCTTGTAACTACTCTAAATGCTTTCAGGGTTTTGTCCGATTTAAACGATATACCAGCAATAGTTAAAAGTGGATTTATTCTTTATGTAAGCCAAAAAAAAATTTCTTTTTTCAATGGAGAAAAAAGCGCTCCAACATTATTAAGTAAAAGAGTTTTTTATCAGACAAGGGCTCTTTATCAAAAAAAAAGTTTTGGATTGTTAAATTTTGATTAATATTGAATCTTATATGTTATTAAAAATTTCATCAATATGGAAAACATCTTTAAAAAAATTAGTACTATCTGAATATCAACAAAATAACAGATTTCTATTTTTTAAAGAATTTATTATTTTTTCGAATTTTGTTTCAATTAATAAGATTTTATTTTATTTGTGGTTTACAAATAAAAACACTAAACGAGGAACTTATTCAAAACAAAATTTTAAGCTTCAAGAATTTGAAAAATCTAATCAAAATACATATTTATTTCAACGACCTTTTCTCAAACCCTTTCAATGGGTTCAAAAAGGTGATTTAATAAGTGATTGTTCAGCAAGCTGTAAAGGTGAATTATCTCTCGGAAAAAATCTTTTAGTAGGATATATGCCGTGGGAAGGTTTTAATTTTGAAGATGCTGTTTTAATAAATGAAAAAATTGTTTCGAAATATATATCTTTACATATTGAGAAATACGATTTTGAAATTAGTGAAACTGGTTCGGAAAAAATAACACGAAATATTCCTGGGGCAAAAAACGCCCATAAATTAGATAAAAATGGAATTATTAAAATTGGATCTTGGGTAACAGAGGGTGATGTTTTAGTTGGTCGAATAAATCCTAATGTTAAACAAACATTGGTAACTAGTGAAAAATTGTTATATAAAATTACTGGTCGAAAAAAACTTGAATTCGAAGAAAAAAGTTTTATAGTTCCTCAAGGTGTTTCGGGTCGAATTATTAGAATTTTTTATACAATAGACAAAAAAAATCAATTTCAAAAAATTGCATTATACATTGCAAAAAAACAACAATTTCAGGTTGGAGATAAAATTTCCGGAAGACACGGGAATAAAGGCATTATTTCAAAAATTTTATCAAATTTTGATATGCCTTATATGGTTAATGGAAATACACTTGATGTTGTTTTAAATCCTTTAGGTGTACCTTCTCGAATGAATGTTGGACAGATTTTCGAGTGTCTTTTAGGCTTTGCTGGTCAAATTTTTAATACTCAGTTTAAAGTTCTTTGTTTTGATGAAACATATGGATATGAAGCATCTCGGAGTTTTGTTTATTCAAAATTATTGGAATCATGTCAAAAAACAAATCAAAAATGGCTTTTTAATAAAACAAAACCAGGAAAACTTCATTTATTTGATGGACGAAATGGTGAACTATTTTCTCAATCGATTTTAATTGGTAATACTTATCTTATGAAACTTATTCACATTGTTGATGAAAAAATTCATGCTCGTTCTACTGGACCTTATTCATTAATAACTCAGCAACCTCTCCGCGGTCGCGCAAAACATGGTGGACAAAGATTTGGAGAAATGGAAGTTTGGGCTTTAGAAGGATTCGGTTGTGCATATACACTACAAGAATTATTAACAGTAAAATCTGATGATATTAACGGAAGAACGAGAATTTTGAAAACTATTTTACAAAATAAACCAATGAAATTCCTTACACCAGAATCTTTTCGTGTTATTTTACGAGAATTACAATGTTTATGTTTAGATTTGCGTTTATTAAAATAATTCCCTTATGAACTATATAGTTTTTCGTTTTTTATTTTCAATTATTATTGTTGTTTTTTTAGAACCACAAGTACCAGTCTGGAATCCTTTAATTGTTTTTTTTAGAGAACATTTTTCATATATTTGTCCAGTATATCCAATAGCAAAGAAAACTTTAGTAAGAACTACATGGAGCGCCATTTTTATTTTTTACTATCTACATTAATTATTAAAAATGCGATTCTTGATGTGTTTTTATTTTTCAACTTTTTTGATTTTTCCAATTATTTTTTTATTTTCAAAATCTTATGGGTTTTTTTTTGATATTTTTTGGGCAAGAGCATTTACACCAGTTGCTTTATGTACTTATCAATTAAGTTTTTCTTTAGCATTTTTTGCATGTGTTCTAAATACTTTCTTTGGATTCGTTATTGCTTGGGTTTTAGTTCGTTATACTTTTCCTGGGAAAAAAGTTTTTGATGCAATAGTTGATTTACCTTTTGCTTTGCCTACCTCTGTTGCTGGTCTTAGTTTATGTACAATATATGGTTCAAAGGGTTGGTTTGGAAAACTTGGAGTTCAGGTAGTTTTTACAAAATTCGGCATTCTTTTAGCAATGATTTTTGTTTCTCTACCTTTTGTAGTTCGCAGTGTTCAACCTGTCCTTCGTAGTATTAATAAACAATTCGAAGAAGCTGCCTGGTGTTTAGGTGCAACATCTTGGCAAACATTCTTAAAAGTTGTTTGGCCAACTTTAATTCCGGCACTTTTTACCGGTATGATTTTAAGTTTTTCACGTTGTATAGGTGAATATGGATCTATTGTTTTACTTTCATCAAATTTTGCATTTAAAGATTTAGTTACCTCTGTTTTAATATTTCAATGTTTAGAACAATATGATTATACAGGTGCAACAGTTTTAGGATCTGTTTTACTTTTTTTTTGCTTCTGTTTTTTTTTTTTGGTGAATTTAATTTTAGCATATTTAAAATAAATCTCTTTAGTTCAATTTTAAAAATTAATAAATTAATATATGTCTATAATACACTTTACAGATATAATAAAAAATACGATAGAATTTTTAAATCAAAGTTACAAAATCCAAAATTTAGAAGTAGAATTCCAATGGTTAATATTTTTCAAATTTTTATTGAATATATTCAAAGATTGGATAATTTATATTCTGACTTTTCAATGGATTTTTGATTTTGTTAAATATCCTATTTATGTTGCTTCTTGGTCGGAGAGTTTTTTTTATGATTTGATTCATAATTTTTTCCATAATCCTCCACCCTCTGAAAATTCCGGTTTTGCTCCTTTTGAAAATGAAGATATTTTTTCTTTCTTTAGTGGTTTTTTAAATTGTTTTTTTTTATATTTACCTTTTTCTCCCGCTCATTTGATTTGGTTAAAACGTGTACTTCAAAACGATAAATGGATCGGTCGAGCAGCTTCGATTGGTTTAATTTGTGGAAATTTAAGTTTCTTAGGTTTTTGTTTATTTGGATTTCGTGACTTTATTAATCTTTGGTTTGGTTTTATCGAACATTTTAGTTATTTTTTCGGTGTTTGTTTAGTTTTTGTTATTATTTTTGATATGATGCATAATCCTATAAGATTTAAGTACAAATATCCAAGAAAAGAATTATTTAAAATAGCTATTGCTAATTTTTTATTAGTTTGGACAGATCAACCAGGTATCTATCAGTTTTTTGGAAATTTATCAGTCTCTGCTGGAATTACACCTTTAGATTTTTCAGGTAAAACGACAATATTATATTTTTTAGGAATTATTTTGGGGAGCTTTTTTTGGATATTTGTAATAGGTTTTGCAGTTATACGTTTTGGTTGGATTTTATGTTATATAACTAGATATAAATTTACATACCCGTATTGGATAATGAGTTTAAATCGAGGTTGTTTAATCGGGAGTATTGCATTAACATTAACGAGTTTGCCTTTCTATGGATTCGATTATTTATTCGCAAGTCCTTTCGGTTTTATTTCCCAAGATTCTATTTGGGAATCTATTCCAACTCTTCCAAAATTAGGCTCAAAAACCGTCGATACTAAGAAAGGTAGATTAGGAGAGAAATCTTCTTATGGTTCTCTTGATGTCGATCTTTCTTTTTTTGATCGCGGAGATTATGGTGTTGGACCTCCTATAGAAACTCATATAGAATCATTAAACTATAAAGAAGAGTATGCTTGGCGTTCGCGTAATGATCGTATTTCTTCTACAAGCTTTTCAAAAAGTGGAGGTTTGCTTAATCAATATTTTAACGAACAATTCGGATCCATGGAAAGAGCTATGTCGAAACAAAGACAAGAAAAAAGAAAAGAGGAACAACTTAAAAGAGCTCGCAGACTTCAAAAAAAGAAAAAAAGTCTTCATTTTCATATTGAAGATGAACCGAGTTTTTACACATTCAAAACACGTTTTATCAATTATAATCAATCTTTAATTCAAAGATTTATAGAAGATTATACAGCAGAAGCTAATAAAGAAGATGAAGAAATACCAGATCTTTCGGAGGAAAAAATGATCCATTTTTCGGCATTTTCAGAAATTGCAAAATTTGGTTTTGATGTATTTTCTATATTTGAAATCCCCGAAGCGGATCCCTTTGATGAAGAACTGTTTCTAGACTTAAAACAAAAATATTCTGATAATTTTATTTATAAATTCTTTTTACATTTTGATATTTCGAACTTTATGAAACGTCAACCTTATAAATTATCATCAAAAGATGAAGTTGAATTATTTAAAAAACGTCTTGCTTTAAATGAATATTATAATACTTTACGAAGTTATTCAAAATTGCCTTGGGTTTTTAAATTTTTATTTTGTGGACCTAAAAGTTATTCTAATCGAATTTATAATCAACAATTTCAAGGAACATTAAAATTTGTTGAACGTTTATTTTCTATACACTTAGAAAAAGAACAAAATATTATACTTACAGAAGAAATGGAAAAAAAAAGGGAACAAATGTATTTTTTAAAAGATCGATCTGTTTTAAAATTTGATCAACCATTATATAAATATAAAAAAGATTTGAAAAATCCATTAATGCATGAGCAACTAATGGAATATTTACCATCATTATTAAACGAAGTTAATTCTGTACCTTTTATTCAAGAAGAAAATCCAATACCTTTTTTTGTAGGATGGGATAATGAACAACATAAATTTCTTGTAACAAACCGATTTTTAACACGTCCAAAAATATTATCCAATATTACATTACCAAAAAATGAGTTACAACAATTTTTTCTTAAATTATTAAAGAAAAACGAAGAAAAAAGTAATATGGATTTTACATTTACAAGTTGGCCTGTAAATGAACAAGCATTGCAGACTAATTTATTCTTTAATCGTTTATTTCGCACTCGTGACGACTTAGATCTTGCGGTTTTGGAAGGAGAAGATTTATTCAAATACGCAGAACCCGATATGGATGAAGATGGTATTATTTATGATAAATTACCAAGTATAGTAGAACGAGTTGATTTAAAAAACCCAGACAAAGTACAGACTTCTTTGATACCTCTGAGAGGTGGATTTGTTTGGCCCGGTAATTTTCCATTAAAATTTAAAATAAACGAAGACATTATTACGCCATTATTGAAAAATTTAGGTTTTTTAAAGTAAATTGTCATTGGTAAAAATATCATTAGGATTAATATATGGAAAATTTATTGAATAATAGTTCGTTTTTTTTTTTATTTTGTTCAATGGTTTTTTATTGGATTCGTGCATTTTTTAATATTTCTATTTTTTCTTCTTTAGGAAAAAAAGCAATTATTGGCGGGAATCTAAGTATGTTTTTTTTATTAATTTTTAGAGGTATTCAGGAAAAACACTTTCCATTAAGTAATCAGGCGATCAAAAAAACTTTCATTATTATAAATTTATTTTAAATTCAAATTTTTCCCAAATCTAAATCTAAGCGAAAATAAAATTGAATTTTTTACATATTCAATGAATTTCCAGTGATTTAAAATAAAATTGATTTCTATTTTATTTTTTTACTACAAACAAATTGAATAATGAATTCAAAAAAACTTCTTTTTTTAATGATAGTAACTTGAATATTATGAATAAAAAACTTAAGTTCATTACTGAAAGGTGATTAAGATTTTTTAAGTCTTTTCTTTTTAAAAGACTTGAGCTTTATGCGTTGAAATGCGCTCGTAAGGTTCTTGAGATTTTTCTCTTTCTATGAATCATTAATTTTTTTATCGTGGAGTTTAACGTTTATTCATTTGATTTATTCGAACTTCCAATTTAGTGATTTTATAATTGGATCAATTTTAGCCCCTACAGCATTATTTTTAAATGCTTTTGCTAGTTTTCAAATTCCAGAATCATTGCAAAAATTAAGTCCTTTAATACCAGCTCTTCAATCCAATTGGTTAATGATGCATGTAACTGTAATGCTTTTAAGTTATGCAACTTTAATTTTTGGAAGCATTTTATCAATAGTATTTCTTTTTTTATTTCAAAGTTTTTCTTTAAATATTTTACTGAATCAATTAGATCAACTTAGTTTTCGTTCTATTGGTATAGGTTTTCCATTACTTACAGTTGGAATCCTCTCAGGATCTGTTTGGGCAAATGAAGCATGGGGTTCTTATTGGAGTTGGGATCCAAAAGAAACTTGGTCGTTAGTTACTTGGATAGTGTTTGCTACTTATTTACATTTGCGTTTAACACAACAATGGGATGGTTATAAATCGGCCATTTTAGGAACAGTAGGTTTTTTTGCTGTTTGGATTTGTTTTTTGGGGGTCAACTTTTTAGCAAAAGGATTCCATAGTTATGGCTGGTTTCATTAAAAATAAACATTAATAATGAGTATTCTAATCGAAAATATTTCTCAACAATTTGGTTCAAATTCTATATTATCTAAAATTAATTTAGAAATATCGACAGGAAATTTAGTAGCTTTAATTGGACCTTCCGGTTCTGGAAAATCTAGTTTGTTACGAATTATTGCGGGGCTGGAAACTCCTTCTCAAGGACGTATTTGGTTTTCTGGAAAAAATGCTACTTTGTTATCTATTCAAGAACGTCAAATCGGTTTTGTTTTTCAAGAATATGCCTTATTTCCTAAACTAACAATCTTTGAAAATATTGCTTTTGGATTAGAAATTCAAAATAAATACTTTAAATCTCAAGTAAAATCTCAAGTATATGAACTTTTATATTTAACGCAATTGGAAAATTTTTTAAAATTTTATCCTTATCAACTCTCTGGAGGACAAAAACAACGCGTTGCGTTTGGGAGAGCTCTAGCAATTGAACCAAAAATTTTACTTTTAGATGAACCTTTTGGGGCATTAGATATTAAAGTTCGTAAAAATTTACGTTTTTGGCTGCGTAATTTCCATGAAAAACTTCCTGTCACGAGTATTTTTGTGACTCATGATATTCATGAAGCTATGGAAATTTCAGATGAAATTGTTCTTTTAAAAAATGGTTGTGTTGAACAATTTGGATGTCCTCAAGAATTTTACGAACATCCAGCTACTACGTTTGTTCAAAATTTTTTAAATATTGCATCATGAATTCATAAAATTGAAATTTAAGAAAGTAAAAAAAAAAAAATTCCAATTTTATGGGATTACCTTGGTATCGTGTTCATACTGTTGTTTTAAATGATCCCGGTCGTTTAATTTCAGTTCATTTAATGCATACTGCTCTTGTTTCTGGTTGGGCAGGTTCAATGGCTTTTTATGAATTATCTATTTTTAATCCCTCGGATCCTGTTTTAAATCCTATGTGGCGTCAAGGAATGTTTGTTTTACCATTTATGACTCGTCTAGGAATTACTCAATCATGGGGCGGATGGACTATTGGTGGTGAACCATCAAACGCTGGGATATGGAGTTATGAAGGCGTAGCTACTGCACATATTTTGCTATCAGGTGCCTTATTTTTAGCTTCTATTTGGCATTGGGTATATTGGGATTTAGAATTATTTAGAGACCCTCGAACAGATAATCCTGCTTTAGACTTACCTAAAATTTTTGGTATTCATTTATTTTTATCAGGACTTCTTTGTTTTGGTTTTGGAACGTTTCATATAACAGGCTTATTTGGTCCAGGAATTTGGGTTTCCGATCCCTATGGTTTAACTGGGAGAATTGAAGCGATTACCCCTTCTTGGGGACCAGAAGGTTTTGATCCATATAATCCGGGAGGTATTGCAAGTCATCATATTGCTGCTGGAATTTTAGGCATTTGTGCGGGTTTATTTCATCTTTGTGTACGTCCGCCACAAAGACTTTATGATGGTTTATGTATGGGAAATATTGAAACAGTTCTTTCAAGTAGTATTGCTGCGGTTTTTTGGGCTGCTTTTGTTGTTTCTGGAACAATGTGGTATGGATCTGCAGCAACACCTATTGAGTTATTTGGTCCAACTCGTTACCAATGGGATCAAAGTTTTTTTCAACAAGAAATTTTTAAACGTGTTCAAGAGAATATTGCTCAAGGGAATTCTTTGGATGTCGCGTGGTCAAAAATTCCCGAAAAATTAGCCTTTTATGATTATATAGGTAACAATCCCGCTAAAGGTGGTTTATTTCGTAGTGGACCAATGAATAAAGGTGATGGACTTGCTGTTGGATGGCTGGGTCATGCTGTTTTTCAAGATCAAACAGGACAAGAACTTTTTGTTCGTCGAATGCCAACTTTTTTTGAGACTTTTCCTGTCGTTTTGTTCGATTCTAATGGTGTTGTTCGTGCTGACATTCCATTTCGACGAGCTGAATCCAAATATAGTATTGAACAAGTTGGCGTTTCTGTAAAATTTTATGGAGGAGAATTAGATGGCTTTTTGTTAACTGATCCAACAATTGTAAAAAAATATGCTCGACGTGCACAATTAGGTGAAATTTTTGAATTTGATCGTTCATCTGGTGCAGACGGTGTTTTTCGAAGTAGTCCACGTGGGTGGTTTACTTTTGGACATTTATGTTTCGCACTTATTTTTTTCTTCGGTCATATTTGGCATGGTGCTAGAACAATTTTTAGACCAATTTTTGCTGGTATTGATATCGATCGAGATGAGCAAGTTGAATTTGGCGCTTTTCAAAAAGTTGGAGATCCTACAACACGGATTTAATTTAAAAATTGTTTTATCAAAAATTTTTGAGATTTTTTTATTTAATAAATAATATCTATGGAAGCTTTAGTTTATACATTTCTATTAATATCAACTTTAGGAATCTTATTTTTTGCAATCTTTTTTCGTGAACCTCCAAGAATTTTTAAGTAGATGTTTTTTTGTTTTCAATTTAGAAAGTAAGGAATAAACTTTAAATAAATTTTTATGTCTAAAACTCAAACTGAGAAAAATGAAAATGTTAGTATGAAAACCGTTTTAGGCTCTTTGCTTAAACCTTTGAATTCAGAATATGGTAAAGTTACGCCTGGATGGGGAACAACAGTTTTAATGAGTGTTTTTATAGCACTTTTCGCTGTTTTTCTTGTTATTATTTTAGAAATTTATAATAGTGAAGTTTTTATTGATGAAATTACTATGAGTTGGGAAGCTCTTACTCAAAATTAAAAAAAATAGTTTATTAAAGAAGTTCCCCCCACATACATATTTTTTATGATAATCTTAAAAATTACGGTTTATATTATAATTGCTTTTTTTATTTTACTATTTATATTTGGTTTTCTTTCAAATGATCCTGGAAGAAAGCCCGGAATTTAAAAGTTCGGCTTGTCAAATTCGATCAAGCCGAGCGACTTATTTTATTTAATTAGTATTATTAAATTAGGGTTGCTAACTCAATGGATAGAGTCATCGGCTTTTAACCGATAAGTTCTGGGTTCGAATCCCAGGCATCCCACTTAAAATTAAAAAATATATATGACCAGAGTAAAACGAGGAAGAAATGCGTGTCGACGACATCAGAAAAAATTTAAAATTACCAAAGGATTTCGTGGCACATCTTTATTATTTAAAAACGCGAACCAACAGTTTTTAAAAGCATTTCAAAATGCTTTTGTGGATCGACGTTTGCGTAAGCGATTTTTTCGTTGTCTTTGGATTAGTAGAATCAATGCAAAAGTTCGTCAATTTGGTTTAAATTATCATTTGTTTAAAAATTGTATTTCAAAAAAAATTAATACAAAAATTCTCGCACAACTTGCACTTTATGATCGATTTGGTTTAAAAAATTTAATTTCTATTGATTAAAATGCAACAATTCCAATTTAGTTATAAACGTTTTTTACTGTTATATAGTTATATTAAAGTTTCGGGAAAAATTATTCCAAAACGTTTTAATAATTTAAAAACAAAGAAACAACGGAAAGTTTCAAAAGCTATAAAAAATGCCCGTATTCTGAGTTTTTTACCATTTTTTCCTGGACATGGCGGATATTTTATAAAAAACTATAAACCCAAAGTTGAACCAAAAGTTGAACCAAAATCTAAACCTAAATTTAAACCTAAACCCGAACTACAATCTAAACCTAAAGTTGAACTACAATCTAAATTTAAACTAAAACCTAAACCCGAAAACCAAAGGTTGAACTAAAACCTAAACCCGAACTAAAACCTAAACCAAAGTTTGAACTAAAACCTAAACCCGAACTACAATCTAAACCAAAGGTTGAACCAAAATAGAATAAATAGCACAGCTTGCTGTGCAACAGGCCAATAACTCAGTTGGTAGAGTGGTTGCCTTACAAGCAATAAGTCATCGGTTCGATTCCGGTTTGGCCTATTTACGTTAATTGGTTAAAATAATTCAAAAAATTTATTTTTACTATGCCACAAAGAAATGAAAATTTTATTGATCAAACTTTTACATTAATTGCAGAAACAATTTTAAAAATTTTTCCTACATCTCGTCGTGAGAAAACAGCGTTTTCTTATTATCGTGATGGAATGTCTGCACAATCTTCAGGAGAATATGCTGAAGCACTTCAGAATTATTTTGAAGCTTTGCGTTTAGAAATTGATGCATATGATAGAAGCTATATTTTGTACAATATTGGATTAATTTATTCAAGTAATGGGGAACATGGACGTTCTTTAGAATACTACTATCAAGCATTAGAACGCAATCCTTCCTTACCACAAGCTTTAAATAATATTGCAGTAATTTATCACCATCGAGGATCACAGGCTTTAGAAAATGGATCTATTGAAATTTCAAAAATTCTTTTTGATAAGGCTGCAGATTATTGGAAAGAAGCCATTCGATTAGCACCTACGAATTATATTTCTGCACAAAATTGGCTTATGCGCACAAATCGAATATAATAGTTAGAAAGGCTGACTGGATTTGTTATTACTTTTAGATAATAAATATTATTA